AGCCAAATTCTATCATATAATAATAGCGAAAAGAAAGCCTGTTTCTAGTTCATGAACAAGAACACGCTTGTACCAAAGATCGAAACAAACCAGAAGAAAAGTACGTACTCCTTCAGGATCATAGAGAGCATAGATACAACGATCCTTCTCATGTCAAAAATAGTTCAAAATTAGATAGATGTACAGTCTTTTTTTAGTATGCTATTAAATTTTCAGTGTTAAGCATCCTGCCCATAAAAAGAATAGAAGAACAAGCAAGATCAGAACAGGCGTGATCAGAACAAGCAAGGAGCGAACAGGCAAGAGGCTTGATCAGAAAAAGATGATAGCTGAGGAGGGGAGCGCTTTCTTGCAGCGTCTGAACGAGAAGTCATCGAGCTCTTACCGTACAAAAAAACTCGCCTATCCGTGTTTGAGGAAGCGAAGGGACGAATCTCCCTAAGAGGGAGAGGAAGCGAAAGCTCACTCGACCGGCTGAAAAGCCTCCGTTTGCTGGGAGAGGGAGCAAAGTCAGGCTCGCTCGACCAAAGGGAGAGGTTATCACCGACCGAAACAACAAGGGTGAACAAGGGAGCGCTGCTTGAACCCAATCCGTGGTCATAGGCCAGCCAAGGTCGGGTGAGGCCGGAGTCTCGAATTCCCTACCTGCTGATGAAGAAGCAGTGCACGCAGAAAGAGAGAGTGAGGTTGGTCCGGGCTAGTACCCATATAAAAAAGGCAATGCTGTAGGATGCAAGCACGCCATGAGCCCTGGGAGTTGAACTCATTGAAGGATACACATTTTTAATGAGCGTTTATTCTTCCTGATAAGTCCGCTGTTTTTGGCGATAACTGCGCTGTGCTTTTACGGTTGTCGACAGCTCAATCTTCTTTTCCTTTATCAGCTTGCTCTTTTGATAGAGTTCTCGTCTTTTTCGTGAACTATTCATTTCCCCGGGGGTAATAGTTCTTTGAAAAAAGCTTGCAAGACTCTCTCTCTTGGTCCTTCGTTGATTTGATCTATCTACCTTTTATAATTTTTCGTATTTCCTTTCGAGTGCCATTATTTTTGATAAATCGACCTCAACCTTTGTTTTATTTTAAGCATTATATATACTCCAAGATCCTTTTCCTTTTGTGTACGACATTCCAATGGTTAACAGGTAGGTGTATTCCTTCGCATCCTTTACAAACTCTTCAATGGTTCTTTTGATCTTCTTGGCTTTTCACGGCATTATATTATAAAAAAAAAGAGTCGTTTTTCATGCCTTTTTTAAACCGCTCTCAAAGAAGTTCCCCGCTTACTTTGATCTCTGTCTTCCGACGGTTCGCCTATTAGTGTTAACTCCATAGGCCACGATGCGAAATCTGTGCAATAATAACACCTAAATTTTTTTCTCCGGGGCATCATGTTGTTCTCAAAAAGTTGAAAAGACCAAGTGGGTTGTTCCTCCTCAAAGTGTTCTTGACAATCCCCATTGGTTTCTTCCTCCTTCTTATTCAAATACCAAAGATTCAAAGTGTTCTTCAGGTGCGTGTTTGTCTATCATTGCAACGGCTGTTGCTGCTGTGATTCTCCCTTCTTTTCATATGTTCTGTGGCCAATTATTTAATTGATCCTCTATATTAATATAAGTCGTCTGCTTTCTCCATTGTCCGATCTCTTCCTTAAAGGCAAAATCGATTAAAGAAAAGCAACTTTCTTTTTAACTCTGCTGCTATTATTAAGTATAATATTAAGTATAATATAAATAAATGTCAAGCATAATCATTTTTATTTTGACTTCATTCTCTTTCTTTATGTCTATCTCCTAGTCCCTCAGGATATATTCCTTTCATGTTTACTGAATGTATTAGTCCTTTTTGATGATTTTTTGTGTAAAAGAACATATGACTGCGATTGGCGATAAATTCTCTTTGAAAGAGAGATTATATAATTTGACTCGAGTTTTGATTTCGGTGTGTTTTGTCGTTCTTTTTGGATAAGGCCCATGCTGGATTCTCCTCATGATGCACCCAAACAGCGTTCTTCTTTCAAATCTATGTCTTCCATTGAGGAAAATCTGAATCGGAAGAACCTCTCTTGGAAGGGCCCTCTCTCTCTGAGACTCTCCGGTATTTCATGTGCAATCATGATAATGTAATGGGGACATTCTTTTTTTTTGTGAATACACGAGCATACTTGGAGTCAAGCCTACACTCTTGCCCTTTAATAAGGTGTTTGTGAGGGTGGGCTCATCAAATAGCCAAAGATCATAGTAATCGTGCGCAAAGGTTCACCTCTATCTCCCGCAAAGTAGACTCTTAAGACCTTTGCCAGCATGTTGATGAAGAGATTTGTTTGGTTCCCCATAGAGGAAGAGCTGCTTTGTTTTTAGGGTTGGTAACATAGTTGACAAGCAATCCAATCCAACAATGCATACTTATCTTTTAGGTCCTCTATTTCATAGAAATCTTGTTCTCCATGCTATTTCATATATGTTTCCAGTCTGTCTATCATCGTTGTTTTCCTGTCCTTGCAAATCTGAAGATCTTCATAAACTGCCCTCATGGATGAATAGGACGAGATGCACTTTTTTTCTAGTGGCTGGTCTTAATAAATGTCGTCACAGTCCTTTACCTTTTCCATCTTTTTTGTGACATTTTCCTTCTCCTCCTTTTGCTTCTTTTCCATGACGTGCATACTCCTTCGCTTCTTCCTGGCTTGGGACATCAATTCTAATTCCTCGAAACTGTCGACTCCCCAAACTAGGATTTCTCGATCCTCCTTTTTGATGTACTCATAGATTTTTAGCCATGATCTATTAAAGTATATATAAATAAATATATCTATATATAAATATATATATATCTATATAAATATATATATATAGATATTTATATATATAGATAAATATAGCATTCCCTCAAACTCCGGAATGGAATATATATTTCCCTAAGTTTGTTGCTGTATACCTCGTTGCATTTTCATTGAGTATTCCGGCATGATAATGAAAGCCTCCATCCTGGTGATACTCCTTTGCCACAATCACAATGTGACACTTGAAGCATTCCAGCACCCTATCCCTTACCTGAGCTCTATCTAAGCTGGTTTTGTCAGCATGACTTAAGGTAAGTCAGATGTTGGGCCTGCCTTGACTCCTTTCTGTCCCCCAAAATTAGATCTGTCTTAGTAGTCATAACGAGATTTTATTTCCTTTTCTGATTCTTAAGCAAATAGTGGGAAAGACAAAGACTATGTGCTGAAGAATTCCTCCCCTTCGGTCCAATATTTTTAGGAAAAATGTGCGCAAGCGTCTTTACCTCTTCTGTCCTCGGTTGCGCTTGCCCTTCTCAGTCAACTTCCGTCGGTTGTTCTTCTACTCCTTGATGATTCAGCAACCGACTTATATACTATACTAGATTTTGCTGTTGTTGTTGTGCCGCTGTTGCTTTTGTTGTTGTTGTGATGCTTCTCCTGCTGATAGTAGTCTTTCAACAAGGTTATCGGGCTCCTTAGGCTTCGCCAACTGAGAACAGCCCTGGTCATCGAAGAGCTTCGACTATCATACTTCCGGTTCCATCTTATTCCATTCAATTCCATTTCATTCAATGAAAGCGTAGCGCGCGCGAAGAACCACCTACGCGCGGCGAATGCTGGTGAAACCAAGGGTTCAACGGTTGAACCTTAGCGAAGTTTGATGGGTGAATTACAACCTGAGCTGAGTGAGGGATCAGATAAACCGAAGCGAGGGTCTCTATAACTATAACTTAGCGAATGGGCTCTGGATTCTGTTCATGTCCCACGCTTGCCCCCGTTTACTACGTACGGTGACTTCTTTAGGAACAGGAAGAACCGGAAGCGGGCTCCTCCACTCCTTCTATTCACTATTGCTTTTAGGGCCCGGATCCTGCATGACCACCGGTCCAATTGGTGAATGCCACCAGCAATGCCACCACTAGGCTTGCTCCCGGAATTTCCCTGAACTATATCACCAAGTTCGGTTCACCCGAAGGGCCTGATTTCTGCTTCCTTAGAATAGAAAGGGAAAGCGCTAGCGAAGGTGAAAAGCGCCGGTAGGGTGAAAGGGACAAGATCAAGCTAGAAAGCACTAGCCCTGATCTTTCTTTTGGACTCCCGGGGCAGTAGCGAAGTGAAGGCCGATCGAATCCGCGAGTGGAAGTGAAAGCTTAAAGTCAAGAGAATGAAAGTCAAAGTCGTTCAAAATTCAACAAGCGAAGGAGAATTCCACACATATCAAAGAAAGAAAGAAAGAAATCAAAGAAAGAAAGAAAGAAAGAAAGACAGAAGGACTGAAATAGATTCTCTTTTATATTATGTTAGTTCACACTTTTGAGAATGAAACGAAAACTCAAAAAAACGCTCTGAAAGAAAAGAAAGATTATCCATTTTTATTGATTATATATATATATAATAGTTCAATTCAAGATGAAACCTTTATATATATAAATGTTTATATTTTCTATATATATAGATCTAAATAGATATATTATCTAATTATAATATAATATATAATTATTTTATATATAAATATATATATATATATATATTTATATATATAATAATATATTTATTTATTTTTTTTTCATAGTGTCTTTTTATATATTTCTCTTTCATTTTGGAGTAGCGTTTCCAAAGGTCACTGGTTAGGTTGACTTTGGAAACGCGCTAAAGCCTATAGGTTCGCCTCATATCGTTATATATAAAATGAAATAATCAATATAAAAATGATAAAGAAACTATAGAAGACTTTCTTTCCATTTAGTGATTTGAATCTTTGGAGAATTCCACACATATCAAAAAACACAAAGATAGCATTCAACCTTTATATAATTGCATATTTCACATTTGACAATCCAGCCTTCCTTGATCACTTATTGATTCCGAAGGGAAGAAACTGTGTTCCCCCTTATCTTCAGCTGGCGGTGTGGTTCGACGAGATAAGAGATCTCCAGTCGTCCCCCTTAAAGGTGCAATCTAGAGCGGACAGTCAGATCTTCCATTTCCACGACTCTCGGCTTGACTGATTGATGATGGAGCGATTCATTCTCCTAAGTCCGGCGGGATAGAAGTCATAGATTTCCGATGTTTGAGTATGCTCTCCCAGGAACAGGAAAAGCACTTTATCAATGCCCCCGGAAAACTACACAACCAAGGGTACCTGCCAGGGCAGCTGGGAGGCTGTAGGGAGATGAGCTGGCATTAGACTGAACGATGGAACACCCACTATAGCTTTATCGGCACATCATCGGTAGGGAAAGGCAGTGAATCTACTAGCTGGCATCATATGGAATAAGCACTTCACGGGAAGGGAATTCGATCCATTCCATGGAGGCAGGCGGATCTCCCACCACTTTCTTATCCTTGTCTCGGTTCCGTACTTGATTCGCCAGGACGACCAACTCCTTGCTAAGTGGGAAATGACTCAAAAAGCTACATTCAACACTGAGGAGAGTTGGGATCCGACCCGTTGCTTGCTGCTGAAAAAGAAGGCGCTAGCTGCTGAAAAACTACAAAGCTAGCGCCTTCTTTTTCAGCTCCTTCTCGTGGTGCATTTATTTGAAAGTTCCTTAATTTATTCTTTGGATTTCTAACAAAGGCCTATACGATGCCATTTGATTGATTCGACGTTCCGTGCTGCTCGCCACTCCCCGAGGCCAAGGACGGGGTCGAACCGTCATTCCAGGATTTGCAGTCCAATACATTTCCATTATGTTACCTAGCCAAACCCGCCACCTCATGTGCCAAAGTCAAACGGTTGTTCTTCCTTCCCCGCTCCCTCTTTTTCTACATATGCGGTGGCGGGCGGAGCGCTCTATTCGGTCGGAACCCGATTCGAGAACCTTCTCTCATAGATTCCCTTCACCAAGTCATCGCCAGCAATCTGCTCTTATCCCTTGGTGTGTCAAAGGGCTCGTATGCTTGTCTTGCCCAAAAAGAGATTCTCATTGGAGAAAGACTCTCCCGCGGCAAGGCAGTCCAGCTGCTTTCTTTATCTCGCTTGCCATTAGTCCGTCTAGCGTCTTTCGGTTGGAGTCCGCCCCGGGGGTTAGACCGCTTAGGTTATATAAAAGATGCGATGATGCAGTCAACGTGTCAGCAATTCTTCTAAAAAATGTTAACTAAATGTAAGAATGCTATCTTTCATTTTCGTGAATATTTACATATATATATAAATATATATATATAAATATATATATAAATATATATATATAAATATATTTATTTAAAGGTTGAATGCTATCTTTCAATTGAAAGACTAATATATATAAATAACTTATATATAATAATATATATATATATATATAATAATATATATATATTATAATTATATAATTATATATATATATATATATATATATAATTATATATATAATAATATATAAAAAAATTATAATGCTATCTGAAATTTGAACTAATATTGACATATATATTTATTTAATCGATTCTATATATTTCTTTATAAATGATGGATTCCACCCCTTGTTTTTTCATTTCCATTTCGTTTTTGAAATGTGTGGAATTTGAACTACTTTGACTGGAATTTCATAAGTGTGAACTATCTTATTGAATATTGAAGAGGTTGAAAAAGAAAGAATGCCTTTTTTTTGTTTTTCTTTGATATGTGTGGAATTATCTGAATGGAATCGTTATTATATATTTATATATATATATATATAATAACTATCTTTCAGAAAGAAATATATAATTGAAATAAGTTTAGTTGAAAGAGATTTCCAATTTTGAACTACTTTTAGTTGATAGTTGAAAGAGAGTCTTGAATTTTGAACTATTTGTGACTTGCTCTTATCCTCACATTTTCTTGTCAATCCTTTGCTCTTTTTCCTTCTCTCTTCAAGTTATCTCCCTCTACTTTATTTGACAGGGGCGGCTCTCAAAATAAAAAGAAAAAAAGTAGCAATTCAGTTTCAAATGGTTTGAGCTTGGAAGCTGCTATCTATCGATAGGCGAGAACAGACTGCTATTGGCTGCTTCGCCTATCTATTCTATGTTGGCCGGCTTGGAGACCTCAGAGGAAGACCATCATCTCTATCCGGGTACGATCATAGCTTCATTCATTCGTTGAACCTTAGGGATAACCATTAGCATTGAGATCAATCACCACACCACCTTATCATACATACGACATTACACGACGCGAGAGTGCATGGTCAACACACATCTACAGCGCCTACGTTCCGCTTGCAGCCAATACAACCAAAACCGGCACTTGCACGAGATTCAACAAGCGAAGCTACTGGTAGTCCCGGGGGGACGGCATCCTCCTATAATAGTTAGCAGTACTGAACAACCGAGTCATCGGTCCGGGGAAAGAAAAGGACCGCCTTTGACCATAAAAAAAGAAAAAGGAACTCGCTTAACTCGCTAGGCCTTCGGAACAAAGGTGATTCTGTTCATGCTTCAGACGATCTGGCTAAAAATATATACTATACTTTTATAGAATATCTAATTATAGACTATTATTCTAATATTATTATTATTATTATATATATATATAATCAATAATAATAATCTATTAGAAAGGCGAACCTATAGGCTTTAGCGCGTTTCCAAAGTCAACCTAACCAGTGACCTTTGGAAACGCTACTAAGGACCGGGTTAAGAATGAAAAACGTCCGCTAACGCCCACGGGATCAGATCTTTTTTAGATCAGCAACGAATGTCTTGTATCTATGAAGAATGATTTATCCCCGGGTTCAGACCCGGAATGCCATACCTTGCTGAAGGCGATTCACGAGAGAATTGCGCACAGTTCCGCTTGACCGAGATGTGAATGCCCGTGATCTGCTCGGTATAGTGATGGATTTCATGGCCGACGTCTAACCGGCACGAATACGCCGACATGAAACGAGTTCCCCGCGGAGCATTTTCTCTTTCGTCCTCGGACGGGACGTATCGGACGTTTTGTTCGATTCCGGCACTTGCGTTCTCATTACATTATAAGGGTTCGATTCGGTTGAATCATCCCTAAAATATTAACTTATGAAAATATTATTTCACTAAAGAATGCTTCATTTTCGTTGTCATTACTAAATGGTTGAATCTTTAATTTAACTATCTGGTTGAATGCTATCTTTCATAAGTGAGAACGTCTTTATTATATATTAAATATATATATATTTATATATATATATATATATATATATATATATATTTATATGTATATATATATAATGCTATCTTTCTCAAATTGAACTCTAATATTTACAATAATAATTATTAATATATATCTATTATTAATATTATATATATATATATATATATATCTATTATTATATATATATAATAATATCTAACTTTCTTTGATAAGGCGTTTTTGATATGTGTGGAATTCTCCTTCCTTTTCACTCAAAAATGGAATCTCTAAATTATGCTATCTTTCAAGACATCAAGGCGGCTTTGAGTTTCATTATCCTCACATTTTTGAGAATGGGATCTTTCAGAACCGAAATTAGGGGTCAAGTCTTTCGGGCAAGTAAAGTTAGGGACGCTCTTCTAACTTCTAAGAAGGCTTGATTTTGCTTTCCTTCCGGCTAGTGGGCTCGTCCCTCTAGGGCTATCGGTTCATAAGGAAACCTGTTCCTTCTCTTCTTTCCGTTCTTGGGTGGTTTATAGGGCAACTCGTAGAAACTACTCGTAGATTCCTTCTAGTTCCAGGCGCCAAGCGAAGCGTCACACATTCACTCTTTCTTTAGCGGTAGAGTGAGTTATTGGTCGAGTTCGATGCGGTTGATTGAAAAGCGCAAGTGACTTCTAGTTCCGGGAATAAGGGCAATTCAAGCGGATCAGAAGAGAATCTTTCTTCTTCTTTTGTTCAGGTAGTCAAGTCAAGCCGTAAGTAGGAACTCCTTTGTAAGCTCTTTTAAGTTAGCTACTTGAAAGTCAAGCTCTTTCCATCATTTAAGCTCTTAATGTCAGGTTAATTTCACTCCGACCGTTGTTTAAGAGCTATACTCGCTACGTAAACTCCTTCTGTTGCGGGAAGGTGCGATGTGCTTAGGTTCAGGCTTACGGTAGAGAGCCGAAGCCGATCCGAAACAGAGCCGAGACCATATCCGATAGTTCAGCTCAGGCCGTCAAGCTTGGCTTTGAACTGAACTCGTTGTTCAAGCGACTTTGCTTAGAGAATCTTTCCGTTCAAGCGGCTAAGAGAAGAAACCTTCTTTTCCGGGACTCAGTCGATGGTTGACTTTGAGAAATTCCTTCTTGCGGTTACGGTCGCAGGCGAACTCAAATATATACGTTGCCGTAAGCGAGACGAAGCCCTTTATATTTGACTCTTACCGTTCATAAAGGAAAGGAAGCAATAACTCGCTCGACCGGCTGAAAAAGATCAAGGGCGCGCTAGCGCACTACGGCTTTTCAGCCAGGGAGAGGAAGCGAAGACGGACATAGAATTTATAAATTGCTTTCAAAAGGATGGCAAATCATGTAGGGCTAGGGGATACGAAGCAAAGAAAGGGCTTGGATAAGAACGGCATGACCGCCCTAAAATAAAGTGATTATAGAGAAGGAAGTGAAAGCTCGAGATTTTAAGCATGGCCAAATCCCTCTGTTAAGATTCAAAATGAATGGAGTTGAGAGGCACATTCCAGGTCCGCCTCCACCGCCCTTACGCGAATCCTTCAAAAGGACTGCGTCGCAAGATGACCAAGAGGATGGAGAGCGAGAAACCTTGACTCTAGAAAATCTCGACGATAAGGAAGAATAAGGGATAATTTTATGCTGCAACCGTCGCTCAAAAAATTAAGGGCGGTCAATAACCTAAAAGAAGAGGCATTTTCCCTCGAAGGAAGGGGTCTTCTCCCTCTTCTCGCTATTTGATGAGGAAGAGCAAATGTTGAAAGAGCAGATTTTTTCCAGCCCGAAAGCAAACGGTAGCCCAGCCGGCGTCTGAGCCGCCGGTGTCAATCGTTTTGAAGCAAGACGTCAAAGGAAAACAAAAACGGGAATTCTACCATCCCATGCCGAAAATTCACTGGGCAGACAATCAATCTTATTCTATTTCAGGGCCGCCTCCGACGCCTTTGCATCAATCATTCATAAAAGAAAGGCCGCGTTCTTGCAAGAGGACGGGGATCCAGGAAGTTCTGCCCCACTTCAAGAGGAGATGGAGATTGACATACTAGAGGATGAGGGCTTATAGCAACCAACGGCCACTCGCCGAGTTTTGAAGATGAAGAGGATGAGATGGAAGAAGGTAATGTCTCCCAGGATGGAGGGGAGGCTCGGGATTTCTCACAGCTCGTCTGGGCCTCTCTAGGCATTCTTGTCTGGGATCGAGGTCGAGATTCTGTACGTCTTCCATAACAGGTCTGAATACACTTCACTTTCTGCTCCAGCTAGGTATAGCAGAATTCAGAATCGTCTTCGTCAGTTTCGGGCAGGTTGAATGAAGGTCTTGCCGTTTTTGGTCTAGATTCAGATGCCCTTGGTTGATTTGGCTCTGGTTCCCTAGCATAACCCCTAGACGCGCCACTCTCTCTCGGGATTCTGGAGCTTGATCCTCTCCCGGACTTTTCACGGAAGAGAGGGTTTGGTTTCTTCGAACAGTCGGGGGTTCATCATCCTCACTTTCTTCTATCTCGACATGCCTTGACATCTTTGGCTTAGCCACAGATGGTCAAGATGTAGATGGACCAGCCCTGGGGGCTGCTTGGCTTGCATGCTCAGAAAAAAAGGGGGGTAAAAATCTTCGGTTCTTGCATGGCATCCATTTCTGCCTTCATTTGAGCAAAAAAACATTCATGGAATCCAGGCGACTCGAAGCATTCCTCTTCTGCCATGTAAATTTCTTCCTAAAAAATTTCATTGTCCAAGCGCTGGCCTTATACTTTTAGAAAAGGGCGGTTCTAATCTTTTCAAAAGGAACTGGTTTGTCTCCAACTTTTTTTAGGGTACGCTTGCCGACTCAGATCTTTGGCCTACACAAGGCGAGGTAACGTCAATGGTACTAGCAAGGTCTTGTTCCCAGCAGGAACCTCGGATCGGCCGCCGCAATATAGCATTTCTGTCCTCAACCGGCCTGGCCTTTCTGGTACTTAACGAATGGGATTTCTATGTGTGCAAATCAGAGTCGAGAAAACCCGTGCAAGAGGTGCAATGGTGTCAAACCTGCGTCAGTGGATAGACAGAAAAGAAGTCACAGCAGGTAAGAGCTCAGAAGGTGAAATCAAGAATCAATTTGCAGAAGAATAAAGCGGGCGCACTCCACAAAGTAGCAGCGACCTTTGGAATATCGCTACGCACTTTACAAAGTCGTAGCGACGCCACGAGTCAAAGTCGCCCTTGCCAATGTCGTACGCACTCGGAAAATAGAAAGATTTGTGCAAGAATCAGAGATGCCAAGAAGAACAAAAGACCTTGGACACGTAATGGATCTTGAAGTACTATTTCTGCATCCCCCTGACCAAATCCACCCACATTGGGATGACTCGGGTTGATCAAGCTTGATGGATTCACCCTCTGAAACAAGAAGTTCTGGTCCTTGAGGTATAATATCAACCACTTGGTGTCCATCCGATGCATCAGCTAGGGTTATTTCATATCCCCTCTTTACGTACTATTCTGCTTACTATACCTGCTGCTGTCGCATTATAGACTTTATTGTGACTCTTGCTCCCGGAGAAAGATGAGCCCTTCCCTTCTATACTACGTATATGGGATTCAGAAGTGAACGTCTTTCTTAGCGGGGAAAGAATGGGAAAGCGGATATGATTCACTATCTTTCTGACCAGGAACAAGACCTATCGCAAGAATATTTGAGTGGGGCGTCTGAAAAGAAAGAAGGCACTTTCATCTCGGGAGAAAGACGATAGGGGGAGCTCATTCGAATCCCTCGGGTAAAATAAGAAGAGCCCCCACTATACAGCCCCCTTTTTACCATTAGCAAGAACTTCTTTCAGTTGCATATCATAAGGGATTCTAACAACTGCTTCAAATAAAGTATCAGGAAGCAAAGCTTGCTCAATATCCACGGGCTTATTAGCTAAATATATTGTATATACACATAAAAGACGCCCAGTTGCTTCTCGTGGTTTTTCATAACCCTGCTGCGCTGCGGGATATGCATTTGAAATAGATGTCCGAGTTATTACATATATAATGATCGATACGAGAAATTGATCGAGATCCTTTACCCAATCAAAGGTCTTTCTATTTTGCATGGTCCAATCATTGATCCCGGAAATTTCTACAATCAATTAGGTAGGTAGCTAGTATAGTTCCCTATCCACGATTCTGCCATTGTACTGGAAGAATTGTACTGGAATATAGGAGGAATCCCCTTGACGGGTAGAAAAAGAGTGAGTCAGATTGAAAATTTTTTGTTTATTTACGAAGTCACATTATGATTTGATTGATATCAGCGGATCAAATGAGTTCTTCATTCATTCATTGAATCATAAATCACTACAAGTGAAGGAGATCAAAGATTGACGGAGGTTCGATCCACTATCTTTTTGAAGCAGATAGTTCACAGTGCTCATTCTATCGAAACCGGAAAAGCCCACTCATGTTTCCACTCCATTTTCATTACGAAGATGTATCACGTCAGGATCCGTTGCTCAAACCGAATCACGCCAACGTTATGGAAGTTCCTGGATCGTGTGAAATAAGAGTAGTACCAAAGGCACCCTCTAATTTCAGAATAAAAAATGGAAAATTGGCTATGGAGATTCCGCGCGGTCAGAGATTCATACAGACACAAAGGGGTTCGAAAGGAAAGTCGTTTCGATCCCATCCATTCTTGGGGTCCGATAAAGACAGAGGATATGTCAGTGACCTAGCACGACAAAGCACTCTCCGAGGGCATGGAATGTCTCATTTTTCGGCCAGAATCTCGACAGTAATGTCTCTGTTAGATTATCCGGTCGAAATAAGGGAAAACCCAATTCAATTCTCGATGGAAACGGAGTTTTGCGAATTATCCCCGGAACTTGAAGATCATTTCGAGATCTTCGAGCATATTCGAGGGTTCAATGTGACTATTGTCACTTCGGCCAACACACAAGATGAGACTTTACCACCGTGGAGCGGCTTTTTGCAAAAAGATGAGGGGGATTCTCAGTAAGATGTCGGAGAAGCGAAATATACGAGATCACAAACGTAGATTGCTCGCGGCTAAATATGAATTGAGACGAAAGCTTTATAAAGCCTTTTGTAAAGATCCCAATCTTCCGCGGGACAAACATCGTTATAAGTTGTCCAAGTTGCCAAGAAATAGTTCCTTTGCACGAGTCAGAAACCGATGTATTTCCACTGGTCGCCCTCGTTCCGTATATGAGTTCTTTCGCATTTCTCGTATCGTTTTTCGTGGATTAGCATCTCGAGGTCCTTTGATGGGCATAAAGAAATCGTCTTGGTAGCAACCACCAAACCAATAGAACAAAGGTTAGCTCTGCAGCTGGTCCACAAGCAAGGTAAGTAGGTCCATTACCGGCCGGCTCCGGACCGAAAAGACCTAACAGAGTCATCCCTTATCTCGGATCGGAGATGCTAACGGGAATCGAAGTGGGGGACCTCTCTACCGCACCTGTCTCCCCAGCTATATATATCTAAGTACAGGGTAGTACTCTTTGAAAGATAGAATCTCACCGCGTGAACATAACATTAAGTTACGAATGTCACTCCCGAGGGATCGACCATTTATAAGGGATAAAGCTATATAGGGCTGGAAGAATCCCTTTATCTTAATATATTCAAAAAGATTTCAAATATGAAAGTCTTCACTAGTTTATACATCAATTTAAATAAGATTTTAAATTGAATATAAAAATTATTGAATGCTATCTTTCATTTTCGTTTCATTCTCAAAAGATTCAAATCACCTATATATATATATATAATTATGAGTCATCAAGGCTTGAGTTGAATTCTCTTCCAATTTTTTTTTAATATTTTGAATTTCATATAAAGTTGAATCTTATCAAGAATTGAACTATTATATATATATATAATAAATAAATTTATAATCTTTCTTTCATTTTCGTGAAATTATCCATGTAATATATTCTTTATAAAGGTTGAATGCTATCTTTCAATTGAAAGCATTATATATATATTATTATTTATATATTTCTTTATAAATATATAAATAATTTATATATATATATTTATTTAAATATATAAATAAAAAAAATATAAATAATTATATAATTATATATATAATAATAATATATATATATATATATAAGTCAATAATAATATATTTCTTTATAAATGATGGATTCCACCCCTTGTTTTTTCATTTCCATTTCGTTTTTGAAATGAGTGGAAAGAGATTTCACCTAGTTTGAACTACTTTGACTGGAATTTCATAAGTGTGAACTATCTTATTGAATATTGAAGAGGTTGAAAAAGAAAGAATGCCTTTTTTTTGTTTTTCTTTGATATGTGTGGAATTCTCCTTCGCTTGTTGAATTTTGAACGACTTTGACTTTCATTCTCTTGACTTTGGTCAGAATGCTATGCTATCTTTCAGAGCGTTTTAGTTTCATTCTCCCTTCCCTTAAGCTTGAAATGAAACAAGGGCCTGATCCTCTCTTGGGGTCTTTCAACATGAACCGATTCTTAGGGAACGAGAACTCTTGTTCATTGGAGCGCCGGAGTGCGGAGGTTGTTCCCACCATTGAAGTCAGAGTTTGGGACTGAGCCTTCCGAATGATAAAGAAAGACCAAGGGCTTCGTCTCGTTGGTAGAACCAACGCCAATCTCATATTGACTCTCTCTCATCCAATAATAGTTTCCGAGAGTGACTTTCTGAAATTCTATCCTTTCCAAAGCTGCGCAAGGTGGCCCCCCAGAACAAAGCCCCACCCCTCTTTCCCCCCTTAAGGAAGGAAGCTCTTACCCGAACCCGGTGCTCTACAGACAGCTGCCGGAGGGGAGATCTCCATGGATAATCGAGAATATATCCTCGTTCATGTTCGTTGACTTCTATAATATTATGGTTTCGGTTCGATCCACTATTTGAAGCAGATAGTTCACAGTGCTCATTCTATCGAAACAGGAAAAACCAAAGGAGCATGCTTCTTCTTATTTGATTTTTACTATGGGAAACCTTGATTTCTCATTCACAAATCCTTGGTACTCACTCTCAGTTTGGTCCTACTTCTTTGGGCTGTTCTCGGTATGTTGGTTCGCGTTTTATGGCATTTCCACAAGTCAATCCAAAAAATGGAATGGAAGGTCCACGCCAACGGAATGCCATTGCAAAAGCCCCTCCACGCGGACATGCCCCCGGCGTTCCTGACAGCGATCCTGAAAAAGAGAAAGTAAGGAAGCAGATTAGGCGCCCTACTTAACATATAAAAACTACTGTAACCAGGGGAATGGGCTTCTGTGGAACAGTTCTAGAAACCGACCCATTTTTATTATCTCGAGGTTGCCCATAGACTAGCGGATGAGAATGACGACTCTCTTGGAGCGGAAGCCAATGTCGAATCCCTGAAATCTTGATTGGCCTTCCTACGGAATGAGAGTCGGACCAAAGCTAGCTGGGGACCAGACAAAGACCCGAATTTATTGTTCGACTTAGTCCGAAGCCATAGGAATTCAATAAATTCTAGACCTTCGACGCTTCTTGAGATCTATACCCCCTCCATCCTTCGGAGGTGGAAGAAAGGGTCATCATTATCTGACGGGCCCCAGCACAAAAAAAGGGTGGGGGAACAGGAGTTGTCACGATAGGAAATAGAAATGACTATAAGGAACCAACGATTCTCTCTTCTTAAACAACCTATATCCTCCACACTTAACCAGCATTTGATAGATCATCCAACCCCGAGCAATCTTAGTTATTGGTGGGGGTTCGGTCCGTTAGCAGGTATTAGTTTAGTCATTCAGATAGTGACTGGCGTTTTTTTAGCTATGCATCACACACCTCATGTGGATCTAGCTTTCAACAGCGTAGAACACGTTATGAGAGATGTTGAAGGGGGCTGGTTGCTGCGTTATATGCATGCTAATGGGGCAAGTATGTTTCTCATTGTGGTTCACCTTCATATTTTTCGTGGTCTATATCATGCGAGTTATAGCAGTCCTAGGGAATTTGTTCGGTGTCTCGGAGTTGTAATCTTCCTATTAATGATTGTGACAGCTTCTACAGGATACGTACCACCTTGGGGTCAGATGAGCTTTTGGGGAGCTACAGTAATTACAAGCTTAGCTAGCGCCATACCTGTAGTAGGAGATACCATAGTGACTTGGCTTTGGGGTGGTTTCTCCGTGGACAATGCCACCTTAAATCGTTTTTTTAGTCTCCATCATTTACTCCCCCTTATTTTAGTAGGCGCCAGTCTTCTTCATCTGGCCGCATTGCATCAATATGGATCAAATAATCCATTGGGTGTACATTCAGAGATGGATAAAATTGCTCCTTACCCTTATTTTTATGTAAAGGATCTAGTAGGTCGGGTAGCTTCTGCTATTTTTTCTTCCATTTGGATTTTTTATGCTCCTAATGTTTTGGGGCATCCCGACAATTATATACCTGCTAATCCGATGCCCACCCCGCCTCATATTGTGCCGGAATGGTATTTCCTACCGATCCATGCCATTCTTCGCAGTATACCTGACAAATCGGGAGGTGTAGCCGCAATAGCACCAGTTTCTATAAATCTGTTGGCTTTACCTTTTTTTAAAAGTATGTATGTGCGTAGTTCAAGTTTTCGCCCGATTCATCAAGGAATATTTTGGTTGCTTTTGGCGGATCGCTTACTACTAGGTTGGATCGGATGTCAACCTGTGGAGGCACCATTTGTGACTATTGGACAAATTCCTCCTTTAGTTTTCTTCTCTTTCTTTGCCATAACGCCCATTCCGGGACGAGTTGGAAGAGGAATTCAAAATTCTTACACGGATGAGCCCACAAGATAAAGTCACACCTGATCAGTGACTCATTCTGACACCAATCATTTATGAGTGAGTATTACACCAAGAATTGACAAGCGGATGATCTAGTTGGCTATGTTGATATAGCTTATATAGGGAAAAGAGAGTCGATTTTTTTTAGGTTTTTTTTTATTTCGGGGGCTTTGTTCCCGAAACTCCCCTCCGCTTCCTTCCCCTCTTTCGGCCACGAAAGAAAAAGAAGGGCATGAACAGCCTTAACAGCAGTATCAGACACCTGATCCCGACTCTTGGTACTTAACCAATACGCCGCGCCGGCTCTTCGACCAAGGAGGAATTCCTACCCGCCAGACCTCTTTTGAGAATCATACTCCTCTCGTTCTTTCTATTCGCTCTGCACTCTAACCAAACCCCGACCAGCAAGTCTCTCCCGCCCATCTATTCTGACTCACTACTCTATAAGTTCTCATGTTCTTGTATTGGTTTCCTCTTGTCTTGCTTGGCTATGCCTCCTTTCCTTTCCCACTACCATCCATCCTGGCCCGGCCCGGTCGTCCCGACCTCTCCTCTCCCATCGCTCAGTCCTTATCAAAAGCCTGGGGCTAATTCTTCCCCAGGCATTCCCATCCAACCCTCCAATTCTTTCCTCCCGGTTCACCTAGATCCATAGCCCGGCTTGCTATTAAGGTCAAGCTATTCAGTCAAGCGCTTAACATAAGTGAAAGACACATCTGCTCCCCTATCTTCTAGAGAGGATAGAATCTTCTTATTATCTTACAGAAGACCGGCAAAAGAAAGATACTGATTAATAGATAGTCAGGTGAACCTTGACGATCCTGGTTAGCAGGCCTGTAGCGGTTTTCAAGGGGGGAAGCGAAGCTTCTAGTCTGTAGGCAGCGCGGAAGCTACTGCTTCTAGAATGAAGGAGGCAGGCCGACTCGACTACTACGACTACAATACAAGTCATGAGCGAGAGCGAAGCCGCTATTACCGCCACCTATAAGCGAAGGAAGGAAACCAAGCCAAGCCGATACGATAGGCGGGCGAGGGTGAGCTTGTGCTCATCCAAAGCGCTAGCGAAGGCTCTCCCATTCCAACACCCGATACTCCTCCATCACTCTGTCACCCAATACCCTCAATCCCTCAGTCCGTCACCATCTCTTCTTCTCACCCTCCAATCCCTATCCTCCTTTCTGACTGTTATCTCCTCTTCTTCGATCAACTTCATCTCTTCGAGCTCTTATCCTCTTTTCTGTCCAAAGGACTTGCAGATTGAAGATCTTCATCTAATTCTTGTCTGATCTCTTCGGTCTCTGATTTGAGAATGATGCTCTGCAGATCTAAACAACTACAGCTTTCTCAAATCTCTGTTTCTGCTCCTTCTTTTCTCTCTACTGCTATGGCTGCACTCTCTTAGCAAGCCAAGTCAGATGGCGGCCGAACTGAACCGGACTCAGCATCAGATCAGGAGTGTCCGTTCTGTATGTAAGACACACCTATCCAGCTGGATCACTCACAATCAAACACAAACCTCCCTTGTTTGTCAGGCAAATCAAATGAGGGTTGAGTAAAAAGCAACGACATCGATTTATATATATTTAATGAATTCAGAATTCACTACTTATTTTATTTGCTTTTCTTTTCTTTGATTTTCTTTTATTTTATAAAGTAGATAGAATTTCTTTAGGGCTGTTCGCCGTTTCAGTAGCGAAGAAGCGGGGGAAATATCTCACCGCTCACGAGCGAGCGAGCTCGTTTAAAGAGCTCCTTCTTTCCAAGAAGGGTCATTTCATAGGTCTTCCTAGCCCCCACCCACTGTAGAGTAGAACAACCGTTCAACAAGTCACTTGATTCGTGCTCGAGGACAACCATGTAGCCGTAGCTATTCGGGAGCAGCAAGGGCCTCAAGCGTTTCCAGTTCCTCTACCAGTTCGACTCGCAAGGGAGCTCGTCCAGAGCTCCCGATCCACCCCCCGAGGGGGTAGGAGGGTCACGTCCAGTCTGTCTTGCTAGCCAGTCTAGTAGGTCTTCTTTCTTGTCAGCTAGCCTAGCCAGTCTATCTAGTAGGGTAGGCCAGTCTGGTATGCCAGTCTAGCCAGTCCAGTCTTTCTTGTTAGCTAGTAGGACTAAAAAAGGCTATCCTATCCTATCCTAGCCCTGTGAACTCAAGGAAAGGGAATACAACTCCTGCCATTGAAGGGCGTCAACAGTGCTAGTGTAGTGGCTGTCGTTTCTGTCTAGTCTTATCTGTCCTGTCTAGCGAGTCCAGTCTTTCTTGTAGGCGAGGAAGCCAAGGCAGTCCGGTATCCTAGCCCTGTGAACTCAGGTAATGAGAGGACCACTCCTGCCATCGAAGGGCGTCAAGTGCGAGTTGCAGTTCCAGGCTTGAAAGCAGTTGTTAGTCCAAGCTTGGTAGTGTCACCCACCAGTGTCTGAGGTAGCTGGAAAGAGTGTTTGACTCATGGCCCGAACTGGAAAGGAAAACCGGTGACCGTGGGATTTTCAACTGTATGGTATGGTCTGGAGGGAAAGTAGTTCAGTTAGTTGTCCGAAGGAGGAGCAAAAGCGCTTTTAGCGAGCCAAAAGAATTGGATTCTCTGTCTGCTTGGCTTGATTTTAAAATCCTTCCGGCTTGTCAGCTGTCTAGGCGGCTAGTCACTAGTCTTGTCAGTCAAGCGAGAAGGGCATGAGAACAGTCACTGTCACTAGCGGATTGGAGAAAAACTCTCTGTCTAGCCAGTCAGTATTGCCAGCTCAGTTGTTTAGCCAGTCAGTCTTTTCTGGAAAGGTGCAGTGGGAAGGTTCGCAGTCAGAAAGCAGTCGCTAGCTAGTTGATTGAGACAGAAAGCAGTTTTTTTCTCGAAAGCAAGCCCTTGAGTGAGGAGTAAGGGAGTTCCCCTTTATCTTCTCTGTGCAGAGCAGTCAAGCGGGGGGATGAAGAGGGGGCAATCCCTCACTCCTGCTCCTATTAGATAGCCTTTCCCCTCAATCATTCCTCAGATAGATTTTTTATTTTTTCCGAGAAGGAATGTTTGATTCAAATCCGCTTGAGAAGGAAAGAGAAGAAACCGCCTGAGAAAAGGCGTTGCGATGCTTGAGAAGGACAGAGAAGGAAAGATAGTGAATCATATCAGCTTGTGAGCTCGCTCGCTTGCTTACTTCTTTATAAAATCCCATCCGACCGACCGGCTTCTCGACAGCCCGGAAAGGCTTTCGACGTACCTTGCCCCTAAAATGAAGAGAGAATTCCACTCAAAGCCGCCTTGATGACTCATTCTGACCAAAGTCAAGAGAATGAAAGTCAAAGTCGTTCAAAATTCAACAAGCGAAGGAGAATTCCACACATATCAAAAACGCCTCATTCTGACATTTAGTGAACATTTTGGAGAATGAAACTAAAACGAAAATGAAAGATAGCATTCAACCATTTAGTTAACATTTCACATTTAGGGAGAATGAAAGTCAAAAAGAGTGAAAAATGAAAATCTGAGGAGAATTCAAATAAAACGCTAAAAGATTTGGAGAATTCAACACATTTCAAGAAGGCTCAAGTCTTCGTAGCTCGCCTGAGAATTCAAATCAAATAAAAGTAGTTCAAAATTGGAAATCTCTTTCAAGTCAAAGTAGTTCAAACTAGGTGAAATTCCACACATTTCAAAAACGAAAAACGAATGAAAAAACACAAAGAAAGTGCTCTCTTTATAATAATAATATATATTATATTATTATATATTATATTATATTATATTATTATATATTATATTATATTATATTATATTATTATATATTATATTATTATATATTATATTATATTATATTATATTATTATATATTATTATATATTATATTATTATATATTATATTATTATATATTATATTATATTATATTATATTATATTATATTATATTATTATATATTATATTATATTATATTATATTATATTATATTATATAAATAGTTCAATTTGAGAAAGATAGCATTATATAAGATTTATATAATTCAATAAAGACGTTCTCACTTATGAAAGATAGCATTCAACCAGATAGTTAAATTAAAAATCTTCAACCTTTATATATTCTTTATTACATGGAGAATTCAACGAAAATGAAAGATAGCATAATTTAGGGAAATAAGATTTTTTAGGAGAATGAAACTCAAAGCCGCCTTGACGTCTTGAAAGATAGCATTATATCATTCTATATTCAGATTTCTTAGGCTAAAACGAAAATGAAGCATAATTTATTATAATTTATGTATAAACTAGTGAAGACTTTCATATTGTCTTTGAATTGAATTGAATATAAAGGGATTCTTCCACTGAATCGAAGCCTTAAAACCCAAGAGAAGATCAGGCCCTTGTTTAAAGCTTAAAGGGATGATTCCACCCCCTATATCCGAACCTTGACTGAAAGGTCGACCATTTGGGCGGACAAGTGGAGACTATGGCAGAAAGGCTTGAGAATCTGGAATCGTTGGTCACCAGACTCAGTGATCGCGGTGATCTTCCCAGTGAAGGAGAGCCGTCTTCATGGGGCCTCAACGATCTCGGTGGCGGCGTGACGGACCGGGTAAAATTGAGGAGCTTGCTGTGGAGATAGGTCTCCGGTTCGTGAACCGAATGTCTCACCTGGCGACTCCAGACGCATTCGAGTCCCGGAACCACAGCCATTCAACGGGATCCGAAATGCCAAGGAAGTTTCTCATCCTCGGGGACATGGAACAGTACTTTAAGGCTGTTCGTGCCCCTGAGGACGACCAAGTGACAATGGCAACAATGTCTCTCTCAGGGGATGCGAGTGGTGGCGGACGCGATATGAGGACGTGCTGGAGGGCCGTTGCGAGATCAACGCCTGGGAGGAACTCCAGAGGGAGCTAAGCTAAAGGAAAGGAGCAGTTCCTGCCGCTCGCACGAGAGTCCGCGGACCGGCACTGTTCGAGAAAATCAAAGCAGACCCTGGGGGACTGACCCGAGCTATAGACAATTTTATAGATAGAATAGCGCACTCAGACATAAAAAAGAGGGCTACTTCACTATGAATGGTAACATATGAATGGAAACTAATGCGACGGGTGTCAATTACAAAAAAAAAAAACGACTCGACCGCTAACTCAGTCCCGCGGGACTCAATTGTCCTCGAAGGGATGCGAAGAATATTTGAAACCACTCTCGTCACACGGATTCCGACCCAACTGCCCATGATATGGTAAGAACGGAATGAAAAAAAAACTCTTCTATGCGCAGACGTGAAACCTCTATCGATAGAAGCATTCTAATCCGCCTATTTAGAGAGGAACGATTCCCTCGTCTGGGAACCGCCATTCACGCGGAGAGAACCTAAACAAAAATGAAGAAGTGAGCGTACCCTTATAGACGGGGCTCTCCTCTCTCCCCTTTTTTAGCTCTGACACTGTTGGGCAAAGCAAAAAATCTTCTGAATAGAAGGAAAGATAGGCGTCCCTTAGTATAGTATAGGTCGGATGTTTCCGTGAGCAGTAAGCAGCAGATCTCCCCCCCTTTTTTTTTTGGGGGGGAAAGCCTTTGGGCGTGTGAATTCTTTCAAGGCAAGGGACGGCCTGATTCGTTCGGTAGATCTGGTCGAGGTGGTTTTCGTTTACCAGCGCGTAGGTGGTCTAAGTTCCTATGACCGAGTCTTTCTGGCCCCTGTGAACATCTTTGATTAATGTATTAAAGAGGGCCTCTCTAACCGGTGAAAAGTGGCGGGTGTCCACTAACGGCCATTCCTGGCTCGGCTCCGATAACGCAATTCCGGAAGGAGTCGGTATAAGGGCACTGGATCCCTTCGGACCTGGAGAACGTTTGACGCTGGGTCGGGGTTTGGTGAACCAACGGGTCGCTCCTCTAGTTGAAGTATCGGGCCCCTTTTTCGTTGCCTAGGTTACACCTTCGGAATACCCCAGAGGGGGATTTCGCTCTACTCCCCCAAATCTTCACTTTACGCCACGCCGACTCTCCGTCGTGGAATTAGACCAAGGGGAATCTCCATAGGAACTAGTCCCTCAGATTTCGCACGTAGGAGATCGAGACACAGCCCGGCTATGGGGAAAGATGTAGATTGATCGCCAAGAAAGCTCCTTAAACATAGAGGGTCTCTACAAGTCTATATTTTCTTTGATTTCGTTCCAGATCAATATCACAACCAATGAGGTCTGCAAGTTTCACATCTAAGTAATACCAAGTTTCACATCTAACATTTCAATCCAATTGATTGAATATATATATATATATATATATATATTTATTAATATATATATAAATATAAATATATATATATTAATATATATATATATTAATATTCAATCTATATATTAAAGGTAGTTGTCCGGTCGTACCCGAACAATAATATTCCAGAGGGAAATGCACCTAAGATCAAATATTTCGAGCCGGCTTCCGTGGAAAATTCAGACTTTCTTTTTGATGCTGCGATCACATAAAAACATAAACTTTGAGGCTCAATAGCTAAATACATGGCAATTGAATCATAAGCCGAGATCATAAAGAGCATACTGCGAGTAGGAAGTGGAATTAATACAATGGATTCAGAAGCATCAAACCTCTCTTGTTCGGAAGAATCGAAACACATCGAAATGGTACCAGCCGTACTTAATAATGGAAGGATTTGGCAGAAATATGTAGAATTGTCCCTCCTAAAAAGATGATTCCGGAATAAATGGGCAATAGTTAGGAGAGGTGCGCCAGCGGCGAGCAGATGCAAGGTTATTAGATACCGAAGGAAAGCCCGGCCAGAACCAAACGTGCAAGTTTCCCTGCATGTGGCTCGTCCGTGATAACTTCTTCGGATTTGCGTGAACTAGCGGACCGCATTTAAGGCTTCGATTCAGTGGAAGAATCCCTTTATATTCAATTCAAAGACAATATGAAAGTCTTCACTAGTTTATACATAAATTATAATAAATTATGCTTCATTTTCGTTTCATTCTCCAAAGATTGAAATCACATAACTATTGAAGAGGTTGAAAAAGAAAGAATGCCTTTTTTTTGTTTTTCTTTGATATGTGTGGAATTATCTGAATGGAATATATATATATTATATAACTAAACAAAAGTAAGAATGCTATCTTTCATTTTCGTGAAATTCTCCATGTAATAATAATAATATATTATTATTATAATTATTATTATATATAATTATATATATTATTATAATAATATATTATTATAATAATATATATAATTATAATAATAAAGGTTTCATCTTGAATTGAACTATATATTATTATATATATATAATCAATAAAAATGGATAATTTCTTTATCTTTCTTTTCTTTCAGAGCGTTTTAGTGGAATTATCCAAAGTGTGAACTAGTTTATTTTATTTCATATTTCAGTGCTTCTTTCTTTTTTATATGTGTGGAATTCTCCTTCGCTTGCAGCGCCTTTGAGTGAACCTCAGATTTGAGCCTTCTTGAAATGTGTTGAATTCTCCTCATATTTTCATTTTTCACTATTTTTGACTGGCTCTTCTCCAAAGATTTTGGGATAACTCAAATCTGACCGAGGATCCTATTCTAAGAAATCTTATTTCACTCATTTAACTAAAGAATGCTTCTCGTTTTAGCCTAAAAAATCTTATTTCACTAAAGAATCTTTCAACAGTTTTAGTTTCATTATCCTCACATTTTTGAGAATAGGATCCTTTCACACGAAGCGTTGATATGTTGAATTATCTCAACCTTTTGCACTTTCAGGTTTTCATGGAATCTTTCAACATTCAGCGCAAGCGGTTTCAACATGAACCGAAATTAGACCGAATCAAAACCGAATTTAGGGGGCCAGCATGAGCGAACCTTTTCGGAACTGGTTAGGAATGGGCGCCACTATCCCAGCCCGGATCCAGCCAGGTTCTATTGATCATGTCCCCTTCCCAACAGTTGTACCTTGTCTTGGGGCGTCTTTGGCTTTACGAGAGCCGGAGAAAAAAGTCTTTATCTTCTTGGGTCATAGTGAGGCTCCGGTGCGTCCACAGAAGAGGAAATCGCAATGCATCTTGCTCAGCAGGCGTAGCTTGGAGTGGGAGTGTAGCGGGGGTAAGGTAAGGAAAGGAAAGTGGCCGCCAGAGAGGAAGCCAGACCAACCCAGCCCAGGGCCTATTGAGCGCAGCTAAGCTAATATGCGCCGGAGAAAGCCAGGTGCCGGAGGTAAGCTCTATTCGGCTCGGCCCGGAGCATTGATTCCCCATAATGAGCTCTATCTCTCAATTGCCTATCCTGTGCTCGAGAAGGTCCCCAGTTCCTCGGCAGCACCTCGAGGTGCATTTAGTTGTCTTACATGAGACTCGGGATATTCCCCACTCCATGGCACCTTTCGCTCATCCATTCCGCCCGCCCGTCCAGACGCGGCGCCCTTTCTCATTATCATCTACCGCCCTTTCTTTCCTCCCGGCTATTCACGCATGAAGATCGTCGTATGTATGCTCGACTTCGGTTGCCGGTGCAATAGGTAGGAGTACATTATGGCAGGATCAGTCACCCGGGCAAACCAACCCTCCTCCAAGAAGAATTGTGCTATGCCCCCCCGATCCCTATAGAGCGAAAGAGCTGCCTGGTGATCCCTAGGTTGCAGCACGTCTGGTCGTTAACTCCTCGCGCCGCTGCCGCCGTTTCTAGGACCGACCGACGCCTCACCTGCACAGGTACCTACGTAGTGTAGTGTCGGTCGCACATTCATAATAGCGTTCGGACTCATGTGCCTTCCAGAACCAGGGGAGTTCCCTTGCTCCTGCTGCGTACGATTAGCCAGCCTTGCGGCGGCAAAAGGATTAGACGCCCCCCCATGCTAAGGTTCCCTGCGGTCCGAACCTGGTGCCGCATTAGGTTAGGGAGCTGGGCGATAATAGCTCCTCCGCATCCCAAAGCGCGCTGCCCTCCTAGGCGCGCAACACTAAGTAATCCAAGCCAACCCACATTACTGACTAACGGTGGATAATCATCTTTCTTAGAGGTACTAAATACAACTCCATGAATGAGCAAAATGGAGGTTGCGTTAATGATAAAGATCTCTGGGGAAACCGCTAAAAAAAGATTGAACATGTGGGAGGGATCCGAACGAATTCTGCTTTCATTTCCCCCGTCTGGAGCACTGAGTTACTTACACTTACGGAATCTCAAATCTCTCTCAACGCGGGGTATAGATCTCAAGAAGCGTCGAAGGCAAATTTCCATGTAGTATATCGCATCAGAAATCTTCCCCCATGCTTTGCCTGGTGTGATTCTGCCGCTGTATTAAGCGTAACAGCGAACGAAGTAGCAGTGGTTTCGGGAGCACGATAGAATCATTTTGAGCAAGAGTTTCCGCGGCTGCGGCTCCATCGTAATCAAAGCTCTGCGGCGAGGCTATTCCGCAGAAGCCCATTCCCCCGGTTACAGTACGTCTTGAGAGCTAGGACGAGGGCCCGACGAACCGCTCGCCTGACTCTCTTTTTTCTGGATTGTCGTCGGAACGCCGGGGTTGGCCGCCTGGAGGGGCTTTTGCAATCCCTTGTTGAGGACCTTCCATTTATTTTTTTGATTGACTTTAGGAAATGCCATAAAGCGCGAACCAACATCCGTTTTACGAAAAAAAAAAAAAGAATGCGGAAGAAAAAGATCTCGTGATGTAAGTCAAGAGAAAGCTATTTATATTAGATTTTGCACCTTCTAACATCTCGAGTCGAGAATTCTCGTCACGCTTTTGCACTTCGCTATTTTCTTTCTGAATTGTTGAATGGAATGTCGATTCCTCTTCCCCACGTTCCTATTTCTCAAAAAGCCCCCTCCCTCATTTAATCAAAAGGCGAACATCTAATCTAGGCCCGGTCGCCTTTCTATGAAGGCGAGCAGCCCCCCTGCCCCTGTTGCTTATAGTCGTCAGGGTAAGCGGTATTTCGCAATAGCAGCTCCGAGAAGCTGGGCTTAGGGTGGGGTGCGCCTCCTGCCGTCGTTTCAGTGACTCATAGGGCTTCCCTCAGCTCAGACTGGTGTCGCCACCTCTCCCAGGACCGGAATGATTATCCCTGCCCGATGGGTCTACATTCATCCCTGAATGTCGTCGGGTACTGTTCACTTCCCCGCCATTCTTGTAACCGTCACCTGTCATCCGCGCAGGTGTGTCCGCACCCCCTGGAGTGGACGAGAAAGAAAGGATTTATCGGAGCAACCCCCCTGGTTCCAGACCCTTGAGTTCACTTTCCCGTATGAGCATTCGGTACATGTATTAGTCTGTGGAAGAGTCAAAGGGTCACCACTACTGAGGATCTCCCCCCTAATCTTAGATAGGTCGTCTGAGGGTTCGCCGCGGTTCATTGCTGTGCTTACACACTAGGCTACCCTTCTCCGAAAGCTCCGCGGGACCACCTACCACTAGTCTTCGGCCGGATGGGTTTATTGCACAAAAAGGCCGGGACGCTGGCTCCCGCAGAGGGAAAGCCCAACGAATGTCAGATGCAAAGCCCCGCACCTCATTAAGATCATATTGGCATACTCTCCCAAAAAAGAAAGAGCAGACCCCATTGAAGACGGGAGTAAGGTACAACAAGGCCATTTCCGTCCACCGCCCTTCTCACGGAGCCGTACGTGGACGTTACCGCTCATACAGCTCCCAGCCAGCAAGCTGTTAGCCTTCCTCTACAAGGAATGGAAGTGTGGATGAATCGACATTAAATAGATGAATTCGGTTTTGATTTTCAGCAAAGCAATAAGATTCGCCTTTCACAAAAACCTAAGGACCCCCCCACCTGGTTACCCCCCTATCCTGCCACTTCAGCACCTTGTGATCTTTGAGAAGTACGAGCCCTCTCCTAGAATCTTTTTTTAGATTCCGAAAATTCCATGGGGCAGGACGAGAATGAATCCGGGAACCAAGGACATACTCATCCTTTTGCTACCTCTGGGGAGGGGTTTTTGATAGAGAGAGAGGTGAGTCGAGGGCGCTTGACCGATTCCTCGGAGTCGGAGGAAGATCTCTCATCTGATGACCCTGAACAAGACTCGATGTGAGCAGCAAAAGAAAGAAGAGGAATTGGATGCCCCAGAACAGCAGCCCCCGGAGAAGATCAGCCTTAAAAAAAAACACACAACGGACCGAACAAAAGAAACAAGAAGAGGGCCATGATGATGATCCTATGTTCGTTTTCGCCCTGCCCCGATGATGCGCTCCTAGCTCGCGGAGCTACATACCGGAAAAAGAAAAAGTCTCTCTATGACTTTGAGAAGAGAATCGTTGGTTTGACCGATGGACTACGTGGGAAATACGAGATCTAGGCAAGCCGCTACATGTTCTCCCCTTGCCCTTGAACGATAGAAGAACTACTTATCTTCTCTTAGATACCGGTCGATCGGTTCGCATCTATGGTCAATCAATAGGTCCGCGGATCTATTCTTCTATACGATAAATCGCCATCTCGTAGCACCAGCACTCCCCCTTGTTCTTATTCCGAGCCCCCCTGCCGTGACTTCGACTTTTAGATAAACTATGAATGACTGGAAAGATCTTTATAGAAGTCCCTGTCCGATCCAACCAAAGACTTCGTCTTAATCTTTATCTAATCATCTATATCTAATCATCCCTTCTGCACAACAAACGAACGGTGCCGTGCCGTTACAACACAAGAACCAGACGAAACATAGAGTATGCTACTTACCAAACTAAACTGCGGTAGAGGAGGCCTTCGAATCGAAAGAACACAGTCAGAGATAACCAAGAAGGTCAGATAGTTTCCCCGGGAATATGATATGGCAAGCACGGACGACCAATTGCGCTTGCAGGGTTTGTTGGGAAGACCAAGAATTGTCCAAACAACCAACCCACCAACACAACTGATGTGTCAATGGTGTGGATTAGGTTAGATGATTCCGGATGTCCGAAGCACAAGGTCAACCTTGTGGGAACAGAAGCAGACGAAGAGGAACCAAATGATTGTTCTAGAATGGCTATTCCTCACAATCGCTCCTTGTGATGCTGCGGAACCATGGCAATTAGGATCTCAAGACGCAGCAACCACAATGATTAGAAGGAGCTTTCAGTGCAGAAAAACAAGAATACCACAGACAGAAAGAAATGTTCGAAGAAGTTGAACGACAAGAGTCCCAGAGACACCAGCAGAAGACTGGAGAAACCAAAAAAATCCAAGAAGTTGAAGACACCACAAGAGCTCACATGAAGAATCGGTACCATACAAAAGCCTTCTGAAAATTGTATTTCCACTGTCAAAGTTATTAAGACTCTTCTTAAAGAGATCTCTAATAAATAAATCGGTCTGTCAGTTGTTTACTTACTTCCTTCTTTGATGAAAGGGAGAAAAGACAGTAGCCTTAGAACAACCAATAGCATCTTTCACAAAAGTGGATTGAGAAGCAGTAGTGGAAATGGCAATTGGTAACACAGTGTTGAAAGAGACAAGAATGAATTGAGGAAGAAGATCAGAATAAACTACTTCCAGGTAGGGCAAAAAAACAAAATTCCAGTTGAGAATGGCTGAGCTAAAGAGTATGCGGGGCATGCGACTTAGCCAGAAAATAGTGATCAAAGGATGCTCCTATGTAGTCTTACCGATGACGAATAGAGAAAAGCAAGGATATTCAGCTTTCTTGGGACGACCATGGTTAGATTTTTAGTATAATAAATATCTAACTAAAGCAAAATTCTACTTCATCTTGGAGATGGTACGAAGATGGAAAGGGTAAGATCAAGCCATGCGATGCAACCTTATTTATCTATAAGAATACCTTTCCTCGGATGGAATTGGAATAGAACCCGAGGTCTATCGAAATACCAGAGGATGAAGCCTATTCAGATAGCAGATTGATAAGACAGTCTTCTCAATATCCAGCTACCCCCTTCAGGTAACACCTGAACAATCTAGAGGAAGCAACAATGCTGAAGCATTGAATCCCACACAGGAAGGAAACCATAACTTCTCTTTGCAACCAGCACACGGGGAGAACGATGGGAATACAAACTCCATACAAGAGTGAAACCGGAGGATAAACCAATTCTCACTATTATCTTTGCTTTGAATGCAATCCAGTACTTCTAGGAGCTGCATATGAAAGTAGATATTCAATCAATTTCTTGCCTGAGCCTCAAGATACTTTCCCTTAAATATAAATAAATAAAAATAAAAATCTAATTTAAACCATAACATAAAAAAGAGTGAATTCCAGCCTGCCAGACCACGGATGAATCCAAAGCCAGCAAAGTAAAGGAAAGGAAGAGCCGGATGCAGGAATCGTATTCCCAGTACAACATAGTGATTGGGTGTCACCCGCCCCGGAAAAAGAAGAGTCTTTGTAGATTTTATAAAAAATCTTCGGTCACGATAAAAGATCCTCCAGGACAAGATATTGGAAGAAGTAGCGGGAAACGAAATGTATAGTTGTCTGGATAGATTCTCAGGATATAACCTGATCCACAAGGATAAGATTAAGATAGGCTAAAGCCTACAATTAAAGAATAAGGGATCTATAAAAAAAAGAGTATGCCCATTTTTTTTATGCTCCTGCGTAGTCAGTCATACTACACTAAAAAAGGGATCTATGAAAGTTTGATTGGATGATTGCCTCATATATACGGAAGACCGCATACAGACACTAAAGGAATGCATGGGGATTTTGAAGAAAGCAAACCACCCATCTAAAGTTTATGGTAAACTGGTCTTCGTATCTAGGCATGGTTTGCAAACGGACCCAGATAAGCTACGGATAATAAAAGAAATGCCTGCCCCAACAACATGATACGCTCTACGATCATTCCTAGGCCTTATTCGAGCAAGGCTTTAAATACTCTTATTATTGACTTCTTCGAAAAGGTTGAGCAACAGCTGTTCCCACGCCGGGTGTTATATCCGGTTTGGTTTAGTAGTATAAACTTATACCTAACCCTGTGACTGAGCTCCTCAGAGAAATCCAAGTAGACAGAACTAGGCCTTGGGTGGGAGACTAGGACGGAAGGTTGAAGCTGCAGGAAAGAATCGATTTTTAGTTATCGACCCGAATCAAAAAGGATTCAAAAGGACTGGTTCAAAGGCTTTTCCTTCCTTTGATTGGAAGTCCCATGCCAGCTTATCTTCAAGAGAAGATGCTGTCTGCACTCTTCGGTGAAACTTAGGCCTCGGCATGACATTGTTGCGATATTGGTCTGACCTTTATCTTATAAAAAAGGGGTCAGATTTGCGTGATTACATGACATGCTTGTATCTATCGTACAGCTTGCGGTTATAAGAGGGTCTTTCGGGATTACGCCATCTTAGGTGATGTGTCGCCTATGACTAGGTGGCGGAGATCTATCAAAGCGTAATGTCGGTTATTTCCGTTGGGACCTTTATCTCCTGCGGTATGCTGGAGTTTGCTAAGAGAGTCAGTATAACCAACGAGTGGACGTGAGCACTGTCGAAGAGACCGGTCTGCGCACTACTTTCATGCTCCCCTAAATATTTGGAGAATGAAAGTCAAAGTCGTTCAAAATTCAACAAGCGAAGGAGAATTCCACACATATCAAAACAAAAGAAAGACAGAAGGACTGACTTATATATAGTTCACATTTGGAGCAAGAGCTTTAGGAGAGGAGCTTACAGTAAGGTATGTAATATCAAATAATTGCGGATCCTAGATTGCTAAATATAGTCGCTTAGGAGCAGAGCAATTCAATAGCTTTAGGAGCCCTATAGCACTATATTGCTAGTAGTTAGCTTTAGGAGCCTCAAGCAATAGCAAAATAGCGTTGCTTTAGTAGCTGTACAACCAAGCAGAAGCAGGCAAAGCTAGTAAGGCCTGAGCAATTACCTTGCAGAACCATCTTTGCTAGAGCGAGCGCAAGAAATGACTTGCGCGCGCAAGTATGATCTAAATTCCAGCTAAAAGAGTTCTAGAGCAACATTTGCGAAGGATTCAACAGCTTGCCTGCTTGCTTTATTGTACCGAACTGCCTATCAATGCAATCGGAGCGGTTCTACACCAAATTGCTCCTAAAGCGAAGCAGCTACTAGAAAGAAAGTAGTAGCCGCTAAGCAATAAGCAAAGCTATTCGATTTGATTTGAAGGCTCCTAAAGCTATGGAACCTAAGCTCATAGTCAGAGCCGAAGCAGTAGCCGCTCGCTATGTTATTCGATGTTAAGGCCCCGCCCCTAAAGCAAGCTATTGAATTGTTCCTAACCAAAGAAAGGAGAGATATAGATTACGTTCATCTCATAAAGATGTTCCTTTTCACTCCTAAATAAAAGCGAAACTACAATAACTCTTAGCGCAAAGGAGTAGCCAAACTATGCTTTCTTTTATTTTCTTTCCTATAGAGCTTGGGCCCACGCGCAAGCTCCTATCGCAAAGCTAGTAGCCTTTTTTTTTCTATAGCTTCAAAGCCGCCCCCTACCTTGTAATAAAGTAAAGAATAGGAACTAATAGCAACGGGTACTACGGCTTATAGAGCTTCTTTTTAGCCCTATGCTAAAAAAGGGTTGGTTTGGGGTTGGTTTGGCCCGCCTATGCCTCCAGTAAATAAGCTAATAGCAACCGCGCGTTGTAGCTGCTTATGATTGAAAGGGCTTCAAAGCCAAAGAGGAATTATGATTGGAAGGTTTCCGCTGTAGCAGCCTAGACCCGTGCCTATTTTTTAGCTATTGAATTAGCCATATTTATAGTAGGCCACTATAGATAGAGCGATCGCAAGCCTTTGGTATATAAGTTTTTACATTGCACTCTTTCTGACTTCGGCTACCTGCCTAGAAGTTGTTCGGTGCCTCAAACCGGCAGTTCCAACCCCTTAAAACCTCTGTCAAGGCCAGTGAAGTTCAGTGGTTCTAGATTCCTGCCTCTCCGGACGGAATGGATTTTTCTGTCCCTAACGGTCCAGATATTTCATGACCTGGACCACACACAGATATGGAAAAACCAGTCTTTGATGTTTGACCACTCTTGCCAGGAAAGGATTCTCTCTGCTGCCACCTGCCACCTCTGAGAGCAAAGAATGGGATGAGGGCCAGACTTTTTTATAGTTGTGAAGTCTTCGACCTTCCGGAACATCAGACTTCAAAAGCTGCCTTTGAGAGATGCATCCCCTACCGAATCCATTTTTTTAGGTAATCGTATCAATCTCCTCCTCTCGTCTTGCCATCATAGTTGTTCGACCTTGAAGCAAGCATCAGTCTCTGGCTTTCTCGGATGTTCCAGATTTTTTTCTAAAGTATCTGTAGCGATGGGTCTCCCCCTTCGCGAGACAATTGATAGATGAACCCTACTTGTGGAGACATCCCCATACCCATGGGAAGAATGGAACATCTCGGGCATCAGCGATATAGTGGACAGCTTGGATAGAATCGGTAGCCACTAACACAGGGTTGAGCTGCAAATCAATAGCAATCTTAAGGCCCTTCTCAATAGCCTCAAGCTCATGAAAGATAACCATAGAGGGTTCCCTCGCACTAGCGTAGGCCACTAACGGTACTCCTCTGTAATCGCGGATTAAGCCACCCGAACCACCGAACTCATCTTTTAAAGATCCATCCGAGTTGATCAGCCACTGCAGGTGGAGGAAGCCATTTACACGGTATAGACCTGATGTGTTCATAATCAGCATTAATGTGCCAGCTGCAAAGGAATTCCCTAGTCCGAGCCGAAAAATAGAAATCCTTAAGTTTTCTAGATGAGAAGCGCAGCCGGGTATCCGAACTTTTGAAATGTTGGCCTTATTAAAAGGTGGTCGTAGATCAGAAGGGTGCTCGTAGATCACATTTCCTACCCCGCCTGAAGCTAGCATATACCCGCCATGGCGGAGAGGCCATATGTTGCAGAGGTGTGTCGAGGCCTGCTACGCAGAGGCTCACAGGGAAGAAAGAAGGGCAAGTTAACCCTGATAGCTATAATGGACAGGGGGCATGGCGGCCGTGGTCCTTTTTTATTACGGAGGAGGAGGATGATGAGGATTGACTCACTGATGAAGACGCCATGAGTCAAGATGAGGAAGAACAGCAGCTATGGCCAGACATGTGCTCGCCCTGCCGTCCTTTCTTCAAATACCACGGCCCAGGTCCAGACCCTTGGTCCCCAGGTGCTATGGCGATCTGCCACGTGGTTGTTGCTGAGAAAGACGAAGGGGAGAGCAAGAGGGGGGTTGGGGGTGTGGGGGGATCGGACCCGTCCTCGTCACAAAAGTCGATAAGCCCCAAATGATAGAGGAAGCAAATGCAGTCAGGGATTCCGAGTCGGATCCTGATGAGGAGGACGGACTTTCTCACCCAGAAGTCAGGGAAGTGGGTAAGGGAACGCGGTCGGGAAAAGATTACCACCGTGATTACACAGAAGTGTTAAGGAGGGATAAAAACCTCTAAGGCCCTTCAAAAGAGCTCGCCAGAGGGAGCAATCCACCTGGTCTGGACGAACCGTTCGACTATGACCTGGTGACTTTATAAAATTTCCACTATTCCTGCCAGAATTTCGATGTACGACCTGCTACGTCTTTCTCCTGAAACCAGAAGTAGTCAAAGCTCTCTCGAAAGCCTAGAAAACACTCACGTAAATCGGGTTGAAGCTAAGGGGAAGAAGCCTAAATAGTGTGTGTGAGGAATGTATGGCAACCAGAGAGTTCCGGGCCGCCAAAAGAGTCTTTTCAAAGGACGACCTACTCCTGGGTGACATGAAACATAACAGGCCGCTCTACCTTTCCGGGTACATTGGGGAGGCCCAGTGACCATGAGTGCAGATAGACCCGGGGTCCGCCATAACATAAATAGAATGCCTCTTCGTGCTCTAGCTCACCTGGTAATCCCTACCAGTAAATTAAGTCACACTAAGATGACCATCCAAGGATACAATGCGGACTCCCAAAGGAAGTCAGATTCGCCTTAAGTGTCAGTTGGCAGACTTGAAGTCTGAAATCACGTGTTATGTGATTGATAACGACACGTCCTACAATCTACTGCTGGGAAGGCCTTGGATTCACGGGAACTTTGTTGTTCCGTCCACCCTCCATCAATGCTTAAAATAAAATATGTCGACGAGGACAAAAAAGTACAAACAGTCTTCGCAGATCGGAAGCCTGGGTCGAAGCTTACTGTGCAGATTCCAAGCTTTATGACCCGGCCTCGGGTGACGACTCTAGTTCAGAAGAAGAGGTGATCTCGGCACCAGGTCGCGATTTTTCCGAATAAAAGCCCAAGGAGGATCCTTCACCTTCCACAGGAAAAATGAAAATACCTTCCGAATTTCTCATAACGCCGAGCTCTAAGCCCTTGGTCATTCCGGCAGCTAAAAATAGGAAAAGCTCATCTAATGTGGTCACTATTAGCGTCACATCTGATAGTGAAGAAGAGGGTAAACAGGCAATGCGCGTAGGCGTACGTCTTCCACTACCACCTCTGGTGTGCCACTCGTCAGTTGATAAACCTGGGGGAGCTATCTTCGTGGTACCAATGACTGGGGGCAGGGGCCCCATTATATAAAACAGGGCAACTTAAACATATGCTTTGAAGGTGGATTGCTACAGAAGGGAGGCCAGACTTTTCCAACTATGGCCTGCTAAGAAGATAATGCAAAAAAAGGGCTATGACTTGGAAAATACTGTAGGACTAAAAAAAGGGAAGGGGATTAAGGAAGCTTGATGAAGGCACAAAAGCAGGGTGGTCGTAGATCAGGAGGCTATCAGCTTTCCGACGTACGGCCTGGGGTACATCCCTGATTATGGAACGTTTTTTTTGGGTCGGAATCTGAAGCTTATGAGTCGTCCACTAATTATAGCTGGGACTCTGAAGTTGAACTGGATGATTTCGTTGCTCTAGCAGTCAACTGCGCAGCAGTCCTAATTTACTAATAGAGCTCCGACAGTGATGAATCAGGCGAGGGTGGTCGTAGATCAGGGCTTCGCGACGTCGGCTTTATTAGGGAGGAACAGCACCCGGACTGGCTTGCAAATAAGGTACCCGGCACTAAAAAGAACGGGCAGACCGATATTGGCTGCATAGACTTCCGTAATTTAAATGATGCATGTCCTAAAGATGAATTTCCATTGCCTATCACAGAAAGAATTCTAGATAAGACTTTCGGCTACGAGCGCATGTCTTTCATGGATGGTGACGGAACGAATCTAAAGGTATAATAAAAAAAAATGCACCCGTTCTACAGATTTGCTCATTCCGCACCCCTTTCGGCCTGATCTACGACCACCCTTATAGTTTCATGCCCTTCGGGTTAAAGAATGCAGGAGCAACAACTCTACTGGCTATGACGCAAATCTTCAGAGAGATGTTGCATAAAACCGTAGAATGCTACGTGGATGACCTGGCCGTAAAAAGCCGTAAAGGGGTCGACCACTTGGCAGATTTACGACAAGTCTTCCTTAGGCTTAGGCAACACAACCTGAAGATGAACCCTCTAAAGTGCTTCTTCGGAGTATCGTCAGGGAAATTCCTCGGATACTAATACTAATACGAAAGAATGGGATTGAGGTTTTTATTCAAAAAGAAAAGCCATACTTTTTTTTATTCCTACTAATATCAAGGAATTGAGAGGCTTCCAAGGAAGAAAAACCTATCTAAGGTTTATCGCCAATAGATCAGGTTTTTATCCCTTTTCTCGTCTAATGAAAAAAGGAGTGGAGTTTGTCTGGGACCAAGCATGCCAAGATGCATTCGAAAGCATAAAAGAATACCTGAAAAAAAAACGGTCTTAGTTGCCCCTGTACCAGGACGACCGTTTATATTGTACATCTGCGCTCTCGACCACTCACTGGGGGCACTCCTGGCCCAAAAAGATGACGAAGGAAAAGAAAGGGCCCTGTATTACCTCAGTCGGATGATGGTCGGAGCAGAACACATATATCCTCCTGTTGAGAAGGAATGCCTCGCATTAATGTGAGCAGTACAAAAGTTGCGACTTGATGAGCCGTATTCCGGATAAAGCCCTTGAAATTTTCACAAAGGCTGGCTCTCTGAATGCACGGCTAGCTAAGTGGTCCATTCTCTTGTCGCAATTCAACATCATTTATGTTCCACAAAAAGCTGTCAAGGGTGGTCTACGATCAGGTTAAATAGACATCCCTTGCTTGTTTAGTTCAGGGTCGATCTTCAAGTTGTTCCTTACTAAACTATATTAGATATTAGATTAGTTGTTTACTTCAATGAGGAAGGCAGCATGCCATGCCTGAGATGCGAAAGTACGAGTGGAAAGATAGCAGTATTTTACTTATATATAATGAAGTTGGGGATGTTTCAGTATTTCATGATTGATTGAGTTCCAACTGAATGAATCAAGCTATCCTATGAGTGAATTAAGTGCATCTTGCTGTATGAGAGGGAAGCCCGCTACGGCCATTTATCTTTACCAGCAAGCCCTGTTTAAGGTAGCCCCTAATAGGGGTAGGGGGAAACCTACCCAATCAACATCAGAATCACTCTCAATGTTGAAATAATCATTCAGTCTTTGGAGAAGTCTTCAACATGGAGCTCCCTTGATATATCTCAAAAATTTACACATAGAATCCCAATGGGGAGTCCTAGAGAATGCATGAAGTGACTCACTACACTAACTACAAATGCTATATCCGGCCGAGTAATTGTAAGATAGATAAGTCTGCTTAATTATGCTTCTCTACCTTCCTGGATCTCCAAACAACTCTCCCTGATCCACCAAGAATTTCATATTTTGATCCATAGGTGTATCAACTGGCTTAGCACCTTGTTTCTAACAACAAATATATCTATTACATACTTCCTTTAAGATTCAAAATAAAATTCTTAGACCGAGCTACTTCGATCCCAAGGAAATCTCGTAGCTAACCCAATTCCTTTGTTTGAAAATACTGTCTGAGATACCTCTTCAGGTTATCAATCCCTTCTTGATCACTCCCTATAATGAAAATCTCGTCCACATAAGCCACTACGATAATCACCGTGGAGCCATTTTTTTATTCACTGCGATGAGTACTATCTATGGTAATCTGGAGTTTTTTCCTTTCCCTTTTTGGTGTGTCATGGTCCCAAGGATGTCCATGAGGTCTTCTTTTCTTGGGGATGTCAGGCGTTTCATCACCATGGAGCTATTCTTTGGAAGATGCTTCCTTTTACCATGCCATGTGTTGGGGAATTTTTAAGCAAAAGGAACGATAGGATTTTATTTTTTAAGGTTCTTCAAAGCTGCTTTTTCACCTTTGTGGTTCTATCGATCGTTTGTTGATTCTTTGGTCTTCCATCCTAAATTCTTTTTTCGGGGTCAAGGTGGAGTACTTTTTTTTTCACTCTAAGTGGGAAGAGATCATTGTGGGGGCTTAATGCCTTTTTGCTGTTCTGAGGGGTTTTTCTCGGGCTCTTTTGTATGTGTCTCATATGGCGAGCCATATATACATATAAAATTTTAAATCCTTCAAAACAAAAAAATAAAAAAACCACTAAGATAATGATACCTGAGGGTTGTTTCCGAATAAACATCGAATGGTCTGCATGACTTCGTCGAAAGCCGTATGCAATAAAAATTTCACTAATTTATTGAACCACACACGTGGAGATCGCTTCAGGCTTTTTTTTGCTTTCTTCAACCAAAGCCCCTACCCTATTCTTACCCCCTAGCCCCCTCCAGGAACGCTATGTGAATAGGGTCTTTAAGCCCTCACCCAGAATTTTGAAGCCGTATAGCCATTTCAGACAGACTATGAAAAAACTTGAGTAATGTGGAATGACTTTTCCCATTCCTGTGAGCTGTAGAGTTAGTTATCCCTTATCATCCCAGGTATTCCTCCTCTCTATGAGATGTGGGATCGACCCCGCGAGCCCTTCCTCTCTCTACATCCTTTTGGATGAGAAGGCATGCCTCCCCACCTCTCTTTCCCCCAATCGGTGAGTTTCCCCCCTAGTGGTCTAGGAATGAATGGCTTGAATCAATCTAAACTTCTTCTTTCTAGGAAGGATTCAATCCGGTCACCCCACCCTCCAAAGGGAGAAACCTATCTTTCCCAGCCGGTACGCTGCCGATGTCCCACAACTCTAATATCCCGCTCGAATGGAATGCTAGCGTTCTGTTGGATTTGCATCCGACACTTTATAGGGAAGAGGGGTTGGCCGTACATGATAAATAAATATTGCATTGCGCGGGCATTAGAGGCTCAGGAATAAAAAATAGATCGTCTCGTCTGCCGGAATGGAAGAAAGCCGTTGAAAAGCAGGGGAAGTGGTCAGCCAGCCAGCCCGGGAGGGATTGTCGGAATTCGAGAAGTGATGAATGATGATCGCATAGCTGCCGGAAACCATGATGACCAACCAAGTTGGTTCGACCAGCCTAAAAAAGCTCCATCCGTCCATAACCGATCTCCTTTGTTAGTCGAGCGGAGACTGACTGATCATCCTTTCCCCCCACGATCTGAGGAGTGGGGGCCGAGATCTCATCCATAGCCTGTGGCACATGCCATTTAACCAACCATCGGGCCTTGAGCCGACCGACTCTCCCTTCCCCAGCTCCGGTTAGGCACAAAGATATCCCTAGCCCGATCGGCAAGTAGAGTTTGAGGTTGGGGAATTTATCAATAGAAAGTAGTCGATCGGGTGACTCGCGACCGGGGAGCGAATCATCAACGGATAGGAGAACGAGGTCGCGGGTGAGGTCGGTTCTATCCTCCCATCCCCCATTCCGGTTTCGGATCAACAGTTAGGTCAGGTTCCCCCGCTTCTTCTTCATCGGCCCTCAAAGTTAGAGAGATAGTCGGTTCATCAGTTCACGTGCTGGCTGGCATCGGCTGCTCCCTCTGCTTCTGGTTCCGTGGGATCAATTCGAGAAAGGGATTAAAGAACAACCTCTGCCTGTGCTACCGGAGGCTCTGGTCCTCGTATCACGGGGGACACTTGAACTGAGTCAATGGCGAAGACCCAGATGATCTTCTTATCGAAGATACCTCCCCGATCTCATGGAATAGCCTGAATTGAGTGATCGAGGTTCAGAGCTTGGTAATCGGAATCCGTCGAGATCGAGATATTGATCCTCTCGACCCTTTCATTAAGAAAGGCCTAGCCACTAACTACTATTGCTCCCACCCAAAAAAATCGAGAGGAGGTTTCTTTCGGGTGCACCATCATCGATTGAAGCTACATTCGAGTAGGCATGCCAGGAGCAGTTTACAGTTGTTGACCCTAAAAATGGGTTCATGTTGAAAGATCCCATTCTCACCTAAAATGAAGGGATAACTCAAATCTGCCGTATGGACCTCTTTGATTTTCTAAAAATGTTAGTTATATCTGCCGTATGGACCTATTTGATTGAATCTTTAGGCATAATTTGAGGCATAATTTAGGTAAAAAAATGTTGGGATAATTCAACTCAAAAATGAAGGCTCAAATCTGAGGAGAATTCAACTAAAGTCAAAGTCGTTCAAAATTCAACACATTTAAAAAACAAAAAAGATGTTAAAACACAAAGAAAGTTCTATATTTTTTTCTGAAATATATATTCAATAAAGACGTTCTCACTTATGAAAGATAGCATTCAACCATATAGTTAAATTAAAAATATTCAACCTTTATATATATGTCATGGTCGAAAATGAAAGAAAGATTATCAATTTTTTTCTGAAATATATATAATGTGCACATTTAAGATAGCATAATTTAGGGAGATTCCATTTTTGAGTGATTGAAATATATATATATAATTGAAAATGATAAATGAATATATATATATATATATATTCATCTATAATAATATATATATATTATTATATATTCCACTGACTCCCAACTTCAAGAGTTCATTGCGCACCAGAGACGAGGATGTAGTTGTAGATAGGACTTCCGGAAAGAAGGCCCAGCGACGAACTTCTTTCATTAATGAAGCGAAGCTACGCGGCCGGCCCCCAATTCTCAACCCCGACCTACACAAGTGGTTTTAGAACCCACATTTGAAAAAGTTCTGTTAGGTTCTTAGTAGCAGTCGGCGACCTTTTTTTCTTTTACTTCACATAGCTTTTCGTCTCCTTGATAGCTGGAAGTTCTCCAAAAGTATGAAAAGCTGGAGGACTTTGTACCATCCATTCCGGTGTGGTTGGATTCTGTTCAACAGCCCAAGGACTTGGAGCACATCTTTTGTTGTTTCCACTGCTTGAAGTGATTGTGACGACCACGAAGAAACGACGAATCCCAACTACGGATATATAAGGGCCAGAACTGCTAAGGGCATTCCATCCAGCGTAAGCATCTGGATAATCTGGAATGCGACGTGGCATACCCGAAAGCCCTAAGAAATGCATGGGAAAGAGGGTCGGATTAACCCCGAAAAAAGTGATCCAAAAATGGATTTGACCTAAAGTTTCAGGGTATGTCCGACCAAAGATTTTACCCACCCAATAGTGAAATCCTGCAAATAAAGCAAGAACGGCTCCCATAGAAAGTACATAATGGAAATGTGCAACCGCATAATAAGTATCATGTAGAGCAATGTCTAGCCCAGAATTTGCCGGGACTATTCCAGTGAGTCCTCCTACGGTGAACAAAAAGATGGACCCTACAGCAAATAACATGGGTGTTTTGTATTGTATCGAACCTCCCCACATGGTAGCGATCCAACTAAAGATTTTTATTCCTGTGGGGACAGCTATGATCATGGTAGCTGCGGTGAAGTAGGCACGCGTATCAACGTCTGAGCCCACAGTAAACATATGATGAGCCCGAACAAGAGATCCAGGAACACCTATACTGATCATGGCATAAACCATGCCTAGATACCCGAAGACCGGTTTTCCCGAAAAAGTCGATACGATATGACTTATGATACCGGATCCAGGCGGAATGGGAATATACACCTCTGGATGACCGAAGAACCGAAAGAGATGCTGGTATAATATGGGGTCTCCCCCTCCAGCGGGATCAGAAAAGGTTGTATTAAAGTTTCGATCGGTTAATAACATGGTAATTGCCCCTGCCAGTACCGGAAGTGATAATAAAAGTAGGAATGCTGTCACAGGAACGGACCACACAAATAGGGGTGATCTATGCATAGTCATTCCAGGTCCACGCATGTTGGAGATAGTTGTTATAAAATTGATAGAACCTAAAATGGATGAAACACCTGATAGATGAGGACTAGAAATTGCTGAATCAACTGCTCCTCCAGAATGGCTGGTAATACCACTTAAGGGCGGATAGACCGTCCACCCAGTGCCGCTACCCACTTCTACTAAGGCTGGGCTTAATAGGAGCAAGAGACTTGGTGGCAACGACCAGAATGAAATATTATTTGATCGTGGAAATGCCATGTCAGGTGCACCTATCAGAATCGGAACAGACCAATTACCAGATCCTCCTATCATCGCCGGCATAACCATAAAAAAGATCATTAAAGAAGCGTGAGCCGTTATTAAAACATTATAAAGTTGATGATTCCCACCAAGAATTTGATCGCCGGGTCGTGCTAATTCCATACGAATCAGTACTGAGAAGCATGTGCCCATCACTCCAGCAATGGCACCGAAGATGAAATATAGAGTCCCTATATCCTTGTGGTTAGTGGAGAACAGCCATCGGACCGGATTTGTCGTCAAATTGAGATTCTTTCGTTTCCTTCCTTATCAGAGAGGGGCCCCTTAGGGAGCGGGGCTTATTGAAAAGGGGAGTGAGGGTGGTTCTGAAAGGGGGAAGGTCCGGAAAGCCCCCACTTTATTGATGGGACATTTTTCTCCCCTTTTCCTCTCACCCGCTCCCCCCCGGTTCTGGTTCAGGAAAGGGTCAACGCAAGGATCTGACTTCGCTTCGAAGCAATCTCTGGAGTTTGCCCTTATCCGAACGGGTCTTGCAAGAAAATAGGATTTCATATTGAGCTCCAAGTATACGCTATTGGGATGGGATAGCTCCTACAAGCTCTCCCCCCCTAAGAACCGCACGTGCGAGTTCCCCCGCATACGGCTCAAGTGGCGAAGGCCCTTTCCTTCGCGCTTGGTAAGCGCTTCGCTGTAGCCATACTGCTAGCCTAAAAAAAGCTAGAGCCAAGCTTCGACCGCGACTGCTCGTCGCTTCTGGCCGCCTTATTCCGTCACCCGAGATCCAAGTCAGCACCGGCAAAGATCTCTTTCTTCCTCGCGGCCGGGCCGGCTTGGAAGCAAGCTACCTGTCGCCTATCTCACCCGGCACTTTGAAGGGTGAGCCTTCGCTTTTTGGATCGTCTTCTACCCAATGCGGTACCCTCCCCTTTCTCTTTTTGTTCCCATTGGGTTTACCTTGTTCACAGGTTGACCCCATGGCAGCAAGAAAAGGCGATCTTGTGCTATACTCCGGTGATCTCTTGCCTACCGAGGCACGCAAACTCCCATCGTGTCCCAGATCACATTCCGTGAATCGAAAGGGGAAGCCTACTCATCTAGCCTCTCGTAGATGCGGTGCGGTTTGACGAAGCGTCTAAGCACAGTTCACTCGCGTTGATCAATCAAGAGTTTTGCCGCCACTCCTGAAGGTTATTATAATTATCATACACTTCTTGCATTGTTTCCCACGCTTCATACCCCCTCTTCTTAAGGTCAAGGGCCAGGCATGGTGGGGTAGGAGCATCCAGTCGGCAATCTTTTTGGCCTGACCAAGAAGTCTTATGTCCTCCGAGTCGCACGGCGTTTTAACCGAAAGAACTTCTTGCGCAATTCATGCCTTTCTGTTTTTATGACCAGAAAGTCAGTCTGTATTTCCATTTCAAATTGTTCTCTGGACTTTTTATCAATATGAGGTGATCGTAACACAGTATATAAGACTCGTGATTCAGGCAATCCAATCTTCCGTGTGTAAGGCGGAAGCAAAAGAAAATGGTTTTCCAAAAATGGGTGATCAAAAGATCGAATCACTATGCGTATCTTGGTGGTCGTGACTTTGGGTGGTCTTTATTTTTGGCTGACTCTGAATATTGATCAGAAGCATCCAGCAGCGCCACGCCAGTAGAAAGAGTGACGCTACTAAGCTAAGCTGCTGTTGGGGAACTCGGTAGAAGCGATTTGCCGCTTCCGCCTTTTTTTATAAGCTTCACAATAGCTCCCCCCTATATAGAATGATAAATTCGCCTTCTCCCCTCCCGCCCCTTCCACTATAATAAATCCGAAAGGAATTGAAAATTCCGAAGGATGACCTTTTTGAGCAGGGGGCTCCGAGTCCTGTGTTGACAAAGATCAGATAGGATCCTGCTGTGATCCTCAAGATCTTCCTTAATATTGATCAACGTTCTATCGAGATTAAGGAATTGCCCACGTGAGCCCTCATCCTTTTGATTAACGAAGTCAGAAATGCTGTCTTGTATTCAGAACCTCGTAAATCAATCAAAGCCCTGTTGGGCAAAGAGGTGAAAGACTTTTTCTTTCTTCCTTTTAGCTCCTCCTTCAGAAACCTACGCAGCGCTTCGTCGTAGGCTCCAGGTGTGGCTGCTCTTTGAAGTTCCTCGTAGACAAACCTGACGTAGTCAGGGTCCTCCTCGTAGGACAAGTAATGGGCCAACCAATAGGACCTCCTCAGAAGGAGTGGCCGCATAAGCGGTTGTTATCCCGGGATAACCACAGGACTAGCAGAGCTAGTCAAGTTCTTCCCGGAAAGATGGTCCGAATAATCTCTATAGTAGTTCCATGAACAATCCTTTGCGGGATTTGATTCGTTTGATAGTGGAAATGCCATAAAGCGCGAACCAACATCCGTTTTACGAAAAAAAAAAAAGAATGCGGAAGAAAAAGATCTCGTGATGTAAGTCAAGAGAAAGCTATTTATATTAGATTTTGCACCTTCTAACATCTCGAGTCGAGAATTCTCGTCACGCTTTTGCACTTCGCTATTTTCTTTCTGAATTGTTGAATGGAATGTCGATTCCTCTTCCCCACGTTCCTTTGATCTCGGGCATCTCGAATGAGAAAGACGGAACGCGTACCACACAGATATTTTATCATACAAAGAAAGGTTCTTTCATGCAATGCATAACGGGTGGGCCTCCTGTGGATTCCTCCTTATCAATGAATGAAGGGGGGGAGTATGAGGAGCTTTCTATATGAAGATAAAGGAAAAGGTTCTGACTGAATGAGGAAGAGCTCTTTATGTGGTCTCACTTTACCACCATCTGAAATGCGCGAAACTTCGATTGGTGGAAGCCAGTCCATGAAGATTCTCCCTTTTATTACGTGCAACTCCCCTCTTTCGGTAAGCATCCAGTATCTCAGCAAATGAACATTTCTCTAAGCTTATCCTGTAGCTTATACGTCGTTTGAAAGCTGCTCCAAGGATCCAACGAATAGCTACGGTTTGTTGACGATCCCTGGCTACAATCCCAGGGACATCATAATTAGTACCTGCGACTCCTACTTTTTCCACTTCGCATATTGGTTTGATATTCTCTACGGCGTCAACTATCAGTTTGATTACATCGCGTTCAGTTCGAGCCGGGCGATGAAAAGTTTGATAAACAATAGCACGAACTCTCGTTCTCTTACCATCGATCATGCGAAAGTTTACCAACTTCTTGATCAATTGTTTTTGCTCACCATCCAAGCCCCCCATATAGCTGAGAATTTCCGAGCAATTTGAAGCCGCTTTCGATGACGAGGCCGAGAAATTTATATTACGCGATCGTTACTGTCCATCTTTATCAGCCAACTCCCCACTTCCATAACTGATAATATTCCCTTCGTTTGGGCCACACTTCAGAAAGGCCAAAGGGGGTCCTGCACTTACTTACTTGTGTGAGCCCTACGCCTTCCCCCCCCCACTCCCTTCACCCCCTACCCCCTACCCTAATCCCACTCTCTTCGTTTTTTTTGAAAGCGTCGGAAATACTGACTATCCGACGCTTTCTCCTCAAGATCCTGTAATATACTCAAAAGCGAGCTTGTGGTATATTCGTTTGAGGATGACGAATTAAGTGAGCCCACTCTCGACCCAGAAGGAGCGTCCATCCAGGTTTTGCATTTGCTGGAGGATTTGCCCCCTGTGCTTCCCGTAGGATTCGTTCCGTCTCATAGTGGAACCTTTCCCCTTTATATAGGAGGATTCTGGAGGCAACTGAGTCAAGAGTATCCCCACCAATCCCTACCACGGGATCGGGATAAGGATCGGGATTGGGATCCGGCCCCTGATCCGGATTTGCTGCGGGAGGGGCAGCTGCAGCTGCTTCCTCAGCAAGGGAAGGGTCCAGCGCTGGAGCTGGAGGCTCCTGAGCCGCAGGAGCAGGGGGAATTTAAAGGGTTGTACCCCTGGAGGAAGAGGCCCCCCCGCGAGAAAGGCTGCGAAAGCCTCCTCTGAGTTGGAGGAGCTCACAGGCGCGCTTTGGGGGCTTCCCAACCAAAAACAAAAATCCAGGAGGCCCTCCGCGCGCTGCAAATTTGCGTAGTTTACATCCTCAAGGGAGGCTGCCGACTCATCCGGAGGAAGAGACCCCCCTTCTGAATCATCCCCATCAGAGATCTCAGATAAGACTCTTATTGGAAAAGCAAAATGGGTGGAAGACCCTGTAAGATCAGTATAAAGTTTAGCAATAGCACGAGCCCTATTTGGGTTTGGGAAAGCACAGAAAGAATTTCCAAAAACTAGACGAAAGCGAGCGTTGAGTCATGCATTATCTGTACCTGCTCCAAAGAATCTATCTTTGATTCTTCATTCTCAACAGGCAAGAAAAGTGCCTTTTTTTGCGTGGCATGAACCGCAATGATAATGATCTGACCAACTCCCCTGTTTTTCCTACTTCCTCTTTATCTTATCTTCAAAAGAAATGAAAAAAAAATAGAGTGGAGACTCCAGTGAACCAATCCGGTACGTACTTGACTGAGCCCATTTTTCAATGACTGATCCGCTTTGACGAGCCGCATGTGAAAACAGTCCTTCCTTTTCCTTGCTTTTTAATAAGCTTCTTGCTGGATAAGGTCGGTGAAGTGCAGGAATGCAGGATGACCGAACTCGAACTCGCGGAAGTTCGATCATATACGAAAATAGTCTTTTGGCCTTATATGTTATGTCATATCTGACATCAAGTATATATTTAGCTCTTAGCCTGCACCATTCCTTGCTTCGCAATAAGGCTAAAGCGGACAAAAGACAAGACAGGAGAACACCCCACCCTATCCGTTCCTAGCCCTTTCGGACTAGCACTCCGCCGCTGCCCTGTCTTAGCTAGCCCTTTTTGACTTGCAGACTAGCCAGACAGACAAGGAACTCAACCAATCCCAGACGAAAGGAAAGAAAGCAAAATAGGCTTTTTTTTTAGCTCTAGCGAGGATCCGATCCTCATTTACTTGACTTTACGCAACGCAATTTCCAGTTCGAGCAATAGCAGCAACAACTATAGTGGCTCGGCAGCCTGACCAAAAAAAGGGCTAAAGAAAGGTTTTTTCCTTTCCTTAAACCGTGTTTAGTTTTTCGATTGAATGAGTGGCTTTCAATCGTTTTCTTTATAAATAAAGTTTTGGTTTGGTCAAATTTTAGGAGAATTCCACACATATAAAACAATGAAAGAAGCATTCAATAGTTTCTTTTTATATATTTCTCTTTCATTTTTTATCATTTTATATATTTCATTTCAAAACAAAAAGGAACCACACATTTCAAGAAGGCGCTGCAAGCGAAGAGAATTCCACACATATCAAAGAAAATAAAACCAAAAAGTGAAAGAAACTAATGAATACTTTATTTATCAACCTCTTCAATATATAAGTGATTTGAATCTTTGGAGAATGAAACACATATCAAAACAAACAAAGATAGCATTCAACCATTTAGTTAACATTTCACATTTTAGGTTAGGCAAAAAAGAATTTTCACGAAAATTATATATAATTATATATATATATATATATTACTAATATATATAGATATATATATATATATATAATGATTCTGTATATATATATTCTTTTTAATATATATTTTTATAATTATATATTAAAATATATATATTTATTTATTTAAAAATATATATTTATATATAAATAAAATTATATATATATTTATATAAATAAATATATATATATATATATATATATATATTTATATTTATATTTATTTTTATTTAAATATATTTAATATATATATATATATATTAAATATTAATTATATAAACAAAGTACACACATTTAAACAACGTACACACATTTCTTGTATACGAAAGGCCGTCGGTCGCATTAAAAGAACAGAGACAATCTGGATTCCAACCTAATCTCGAAAAAGATAAAAAATATATAAATTAAAAAAGAAAGCAAGTGCGACTGAAAGAAAAGAAAGATAAATAAAAGCCTAAAACCGGACTCAAAGATAAAAGAAAAATCCCAAAAATCGAAGAAACCTTTTCTTAAAAAGAGAGAAAGATGATATGAACTCAAAAGATTTGCATATTCACCTTATATTAACATTAACTCAAACTAAAAATAAAATATGAAAACGAAAGATGATATTAACTAGGGTTAAAAAAGAAATAAATAGTAAGCTTATTAAAAGAAAATTGAAAACATATATAAAAAAAAAAGAGAAGTATAACCTTAAGAGAGAGAAAAGCCCCTTAGACTAAACCGCCCTAATTTGAAAGAGTTCTCTTTTACTTTCACAAGAGAATGATAAACTAATTGACTAATACTAGGGCTAATTATGAGTCCTCCCTCCCCCTCGCTTTGTTCACTTCATTCGCTTCGTTAACTTCGTTCCCTTCGGTAACTTCGCTCACTTCGTTCACTAAGCTCGGGCCCGCAAAAGGCTCTCTTTAGCTAGTTTTCACTCTGTTCACTCCGTTCACTCCTTTCAAAGGAAGCCAGGGGCCTCATAAGAAGCCCTTTCCTTAAGACCAGCTACATGCCCCCTTTAAACAGCTCCTAAAGAAGAGCTCTTTCAAGAGTATTAGACTAACGGAAAAGAGCTTACAAGAGCCTAAGGTCAGGGCTCGCAAGAGACCTACCTCCCGTCCAGAATGCAGGGCTTCCTTCCTACTAAAAGTGAACAGGACCCGCTAGTGCCTATTGCCTTAATGCCTATAAACTGGGACCCTTGAAATCACAGTTTACCAACTTCAGACCAATAAGCACAAGAAGGCAAGTCAACCCTACCACCGAGAACTAGACTAACCAACAAGACTAGACTAACCACCGATGCTAGACTAACGGGTCGACTCACTGCTTCTACTGCCTGTCCATACCCTTATTTCATATTCATAAGGGAACAGAACAATTGACTTGAGCCCCCTAATTTAATATTCATAAGGGAACAAAAGCAACAAGAACAAAGTCCTTTGTTCTCTGTCTTGAATCTCATTTACTTAATAATAATAAGGAAGACGCCATCTCTTCTAAGACGACTGCCCTCAGGTACTTGACCGAACAAGGTAAACTCCGCAACTCACAGTAGATTGAATGAGTGGTTCGCTGTACCACTGATACTGCCTTAACAGCTACTTGTGTGGAGCTTCTCGGCTCTGAACCTCTGCGTTCTCGAACTATAGCAGCCTTTTCAACCGTAGTGAGATATCCCCTAGTAGTTTCATACCTCGGCACGAGATATTCATCCAATCGGACCTACCAGGGAAAGGGACCCACACAACCCGGCTGTGTGTCTTAACACCTAATACCTTCAAGATTCAGCAGGGGTTCTTCCTTACAAAAAGTAAAGTAAGGATGAGAAGAGTGCCTTAAAAGAAAAGCGTCAAACCCATATCCGATCAACGCACTTTGACGCCTGTGGAATACGCCTCTCAAAACGAGAGGAAACTAATCCATCAGATCTACATTACATAGACCACCAAACGTACGCACGTACGCAAAGAGCGATTTTTACCCGTAGATTGAGCTAATAAATGACATGCAGGTTCTTGAGAAGACCCTAGCCCTGAATGTCCCAGCCTTCGTAGAACTCTTGAATGAGTCGGAGACCAGAAAGAGGAAACTGGATCGAGTAAACATGATCCATCCTTAGGTACTTCTCTTGTTGGTTTATTCCTTGCAGAACAGGAATTGTGAGGATCGCTCACCTGACGCTTTCTTCCGGTATAGAGAAAGACAAGGAACACACGGCCCAATGCTATGTGTGTCTTAGCAACCATAAAAAATTAGATTTTCACGCCTTGATTCTTTTAGTACAGATTCATTGTGAAGGAAGCCGTCAACTGGCGAGCTCAACAATGTTGGAGATCACCCAACCAAACACTTTCCTCCCCGCCAGCTCTTGGTTCTCGTACACGAAGCCGGTCTATTCCGTTTTAGCGAGCCTGCATTCAGCAGTTACTCAAGATTGAGGAGCTTCCCAGGGCCATTTCACGTGACAAAGATTTCGGACCATTGTCCCCCTACCTCTTGGTGATCCGGTGCGCATATTCACAAAAGCAGGGGACTTCGTAGGGACGGTTTATATATAATGACGATGCGCAAAGTGAGGCATCCGATGCCTTCATAACAATGAACTCGTTAAGTAACCACGGAGAGGAGAGGAGAAAAAAAAGCCCTTGAAGAAGACTAAGGGATAGTGAAATTGTGGAATCTTCCCTCAATTTGACCACAATTTTTAGAAAAAGATGAAAATCCTTCCATACGGCAGATTTGAGTTATCCCAAAATCTTCAAAAGATTCACTAAATGGAAAGAAAGTCTTCTGTAGTTTATTTCACTTTCTTTCTTTGATATGTGTGGAATTCTCTTCGCTTGCAGCGCCTTCTTGAAATGTGTGGTTCCTTTTTGTTTTGAAATGAAATATATAAAATGATAAAAAATGAAAGAGAAATATATAAAAAGAAACTATGAAAAAAATAGAGAATGTTGAAATGTGTGATCCTCCCATTTTTTTAACTAAATGGTTGAATGCTATCTTTCATTTTCGTTTTAGTTTCATTCTCCCAAAATTTGACCTAAAGATTAGAAAAAGATGAAAATCCTAAAATTATATAATATAATATTGACTGATCCCTAAATGTTAACTAAATGGTTGAATGCTATCTTTCAGAGCGTAAGAATGCTATCTTTCAGAGCGTTTTATGAGAACTAACGAACACTTTGCCTTTACTTGTTTTTGCTCAAATTATGCCTCATTGAATGATCTTCAATATGATCCTTCCATACGGCAGATATAATGGAGTTATCTTATCCTAACATTTTTAGAAAAGAAAAGAGGATCCTTCCATACGGTAAGATATAGTGGAGTTCTCCCAAAATTTTGAGAATAGGATCCTTCCACACGAAGCTTAAGATATAGTTTCATTCTCCTTAAGCTTTAAACAAGGGCCTGATCTTCTCTTGGGATCCTTCCACTTTCAGCGAATTTCAGGGGGTCAGGACTCTAAGGGCGGTTCAAGGCGTTGCATTGGAACAGCTATGTAGGCTTTTGTTTACCGAGGGTTCGAATCCCTCTCTTTCTGTACCTTCACCTAATTCACCAAAGTTACCGACCGCAATGTATCAAATACCAATCGAGACCATTATTCCAACAGTCAGACCTTGCTTTATTTTATAGAAATTCTCTATTCCTATGTGGTACGGAAAAGAACGGAAAGAGCGGACAACGAAAGAAAATCTCACTGCTGATCCATTTGTGATACGTGAATGGGAGAAAAAGCCTGAGTTTCCTTCGGCAAATAAAGGGGGCAAAATAGTCCGAACCTTTGTTATTTTAGTTAGGTTAAAGTATGACGGGAATAAGATGATACGACTAGCAATTCATTGATTTTCGATCCATTGACTTATTTTATTTACAAAGATTTTTGAATATTATAAACTAGTGAAGACTTGAATGTTTTGGCAATTCCTCGTGGGGGGATGGGGGATGAATCAATATAATAAAAGAGCTCTGGATCTTTGTTCATCCCTCGTAGTCAATATATCTGGGGGTTTGGTTTGCAGCGATAACTTGTCTACTAGACGACCATTAACTAAAATCTTTCTATGGTTAAGTTAACTAATTGCCTGGCTCCAGGAATGGTCGAAGCCATACCCAATCGAAAAAGGATGTTATCCAAACGCATCTCAAGTAGTCGTAGTCAAACCCTTTCCGTTGACCCTTTTGCTTTTCCAGCGAGACGAACATATCTAAGCCATTGTCGCTCTGTCAGATCAACATGAAACATTTCTCTGGTTTCATTCGGAAAGGAAGGACGAAAAAAATAAGAATGAATATCGACCGCCAGATCGAGCGGGAAAAATGAGAGGAGGAGAGGCAGATAGGAAAAGGATATATCATATCCATCCATATTTCATTGCAGATAAATCAATGATTGATTCTGATTGAACCAAATACTGGTCCGATAGAGATGAAAGAAGATGGGTCAGAAATAGGAGCAGACAATCGATATCGGATCAGTATATAATTAAAGGAATGGTTCCAACAGGAGTGAAAGAAGGGGATGGAATCACAATGAGATCCCGGCCTAAGGGAACGAAATTTTTAGACGCTGCCGGGCTTGATTGGATTGAGCCTTGGTATGGAAACCTACTCAGTGGTAGCTTCCGGCATGAAAAACGAGAAAAAAAAAAAAAAAAAAGAAAAGAGACCGTGACGTGTCGACGCGACGCCACGACGATCTATATGGAAGGGGAGTTTTGTTGATGCTTTCCTGTTGAGAATGAAGAATCAAAGAGAGATTCTTTTGAGCAGGAAAATTTGGTCACGTAGATCTTCTATTTCGCCGGAATTCGTTGATTGCTCCGTACGAATTTACAATGGAAAAACTCCTGCTCGTTGTAAGATCACTGAAGGAAAGGTTGGTCATAAATTTGGAGAGTTTGCTTCTACACGGAAACGAAGACCTTCGAGAACAAATATTGGACCGGGAAGAAAGGGGAAAAAGTTCAGTCTAAGCGCCATATGGCACGAAAAGGAAATCCGATTTCGGTAAGACTTGATCTGAATCGTAGTTCAGATCCAAGTCGGTTCAGTGAGGGCGACCGCGAAAGTCACCGAACAGTCTTTTCCTTCAGTTTTTCCCATATTTCTCAAAAAGAAAGGCGTGGGAGGACGTTGCAGATGTCCGGGACGGACACGACTTCTTCTAACGCTAGAAGACCAAAGGAACCCGGGACCAGAGCATGTCGTGAAAGAAGCACACTGGGCGGGCGTGCTTCGACCCTGTCTCCGGGGCACAGTTGAATGTAGATATCATGAACGCGAGGTGCAGGATACCAGGCCGAGAAAGCCGGGCAACCACTCCCCTATGTGCCGATCGCTAGCGCATCCAGGGCCCCGGCGCCCAGCTCCGCTGGAGAGGCCTAGCCTGATCTGATAAGTGCTAATTCGGTTCGGATAGACTTCATTCAAGAACGCCGCCGCCCCTGGAATCAATAAGAAAACAAGTGCTAAGTTTCAGATCAATAAACCAATAAGAGACCTTTCTCGCTCGGCGCCTAAAGCGCACACTATGCTCCGCTTCAACAAATGAGAGTTTTCGGTGGAACCGGTGAACCACGCGAGCTGGTTAGATGCGTGGGGCAGAGGGCTCGTAGTACCTGCTAGCGCAGCTATGCAGTGGAAGGGAAGGAGCCTAAATCGACCCCTTCTTTCTTTTTATTCAAAGACAAAAAAGCTGTACAAAGAGATTTGAATCTCGGATGAGACTAAGCAGCTACCGTTCCGACGCGCCCCTGACCTATCTTGATTAAGACCGAAAACCCTCTCTAAAGTGGAGCCTAGTTGAAGCTGTCATTAAAATCATAGAATGGAAAAATAAGAATAACCACTAGTAGGCGCTCAGTAAAGAGAGTTGTAGATTCGTAGAACAGGAGAGGAGAAGAGTACGCGCGCTAGCTAGCTACTTATAGCAGCCTGCGGAAAAAGGCTAGCGCGCTAGCGCGCTACGGCTTTGACGCCTACGCTTGCTGCTTGCTGCATTAGATCTTTAGATCTAAAGAATCCATGCTTCCCCCGGAGCGAGACTCTATCCAGATCTAAAAATGGAAGAACGAGCTAGGCGGCCGGCGGGCAAAGAAAGGGGGCGGGCGGGGCCTTGGCGAGACGTTCTTCTTTCGAAGCCTTTTGCCAAGAGAGCGAGGGCGCCCTTCTGGGGTGGGGGCCTTTCCTTTCAAATGACAACCACCTCTTCCTGCTGCAGGGGCCTTGCACGAAACCAAACCGCCCCCCGCCCGATCAAGTACCAGTGGCTTCGCTGGTAGGCCCACTTAGGTTAGGGGGGCATTGTCCCTCAGTTCTTACCAACCTCAGGTGTGTAATCGACATGTTGCTAGCTTAAGCGGTCGAATAAGAATATTGGATTCCCTCTGCTGTCCATTTCTTATTCATTCAGGGCGCTCGGCCGGTGCTCCTTTCTCAAAACAGAACTTATCTGAACGTTAGGGAAGATAAGGGAAGACCACCTGAGCGAAGCGACCGAAGGGACTTGACTTATCCGAACCGAACGTTAGCGGCTTAAGCTAAGCCTATCACGAGCAGCGTCGCTGCTTGATCGGCGGTGAGGAGCATCTCAAAGTATTGGGCAAAGGATCAAGCGCTTTGACTTTGTCCCCCGGGATCCACCACAGGTGGGGTTTGAGAGCCGTGTGATGGGTGACTATCAAGCACGGTTCGGAGAGCACTTGTAGTCTGCGCTGGTGAATGGAAGCCCCCCTATCAAGCAAGAAAGAAGCGGCTCTTCCCACGGCGGAGTCACCATTGACTCTATTTATTATTATGGTAAATCAGTGTATCAAGATGTCAATCTGAGATCTTATTTCAGTTCGATACGTCCACCTACGATACTCACCTTTGGCTTTCGTCTCGGTAGGTGTATTATTCTACATTTTCCCAAAAGGACATTCATTCATTTCTTTCTTCCCCGTCGACCACGACGACTGAAACGACGCGACAAATCCAGACCCGGAAAGGAGAAGGGCCGGTGGTGGGCATTTGGGAAAGTCGGGCCGATCGGGTGTCTTCATTCAAGCGACGGTACAGAGGAAGAACGAAACGAAGTGAGAGGCCGGGGGGCAGGGAAAAGAGTCGAGTCGATCAGGCTCCACGACCGACAAAACGAAATCCGGATTTGGCCGAAAAAGAAGCAAGGCTATGGATACCATGACCGATCACCATCGAGAAAGAAGAATCTTTCTAAATCACTTCGGGGCAGCGGGGCCTTCAAGCATCCGAAATACGCCGGGGTTGTAAATGACATAGCGTTCCTGATAGAAAATGACGACTCCTCCAGAAAAACTAAGTTATTCAAGTTCTTTTTCCCAAAGAAGTCCCGCTCCGACGGCCCGACGAGTCATCTACTTAAAAGGACCCTCCCTGCTGTGCGCCCCTCCTTGAATTATTCGGTCATGCAATACTTATTGAATACAAAGAAAAAAATGCATTTCGACCCCGTCGTAGTTCTCAATCATTTCGTGGCACCGGGCGTGGCTGAACCATCTACGATGGGGGGAGCGAATGAACAGGGAGGAAGCTTAGATAAGAGAATACGCTCTCGCATCGGTTTTTTTGTAGAAAGCTCGACCAGCGAGAAAAAGTGTTTAGCCGAAGCCAAAAAGAGGTTGACCCACTTCATTCGCCAAGCGAATGATCTTCGCTTCGCGGGAACAGCAAAAACAACCATCTCGCTCTTTCCTTTCTTCGGTGCTACCTTTTTCTTTCCAAGGGATGGGGTTGGGGTGTATAATAACCTATTTATTGAGGATGCTGGGGAACAACTCCTAGGTCAATTAAGGATCAAATGTTGGAACCTCATGGGTAAGGAGAAGGTAATGGAATTGATAGATAAATTCATAGACCTAGGTGGGATAGGAGAATTGATAAAGGGAATAGAGATGATGATAGAGATCATACTGAGAAAAAGAAGAATTCCGTACGGGTACAACTCTTATTTGAACGAAGTGAAAAAAATGCGATCTTTGTTGTCTAATAGAACAAACACTCATACCTTAATTGAGTCGGTCAAGATCAAATCTTTTTATCAAAGTGCTTCTCCGATTGCTCAAGACATCTCTTTTCAACCGAGGAACAAAACAAGATCATTTCGTTCCATTTTTAGTCAAATAGTTAAGGATATTCCATTAGTAATGCCAAAAGGGGTGGAGGGGATCCGTATTTGTTGTTCAGGTCGATCAGAAGGTGCAGAAATAGCTAGAACTGAATGCGGAAAGTATGGAAAAACATCTCGTAATGTATTTTACCAGAAAATCGATTATGCTCCTGCGGAAGTATCTACTCGTTACGGAATCTCAGGTGTCAAAGTGCGGATCTCATATAGTAAAAAAAAATAAGGGACGTGCTATATTATATCCGAAACGTACGAAATATAGTAAATATCGTAAAGGCAGATGTAGTAGGGGTCGCGAACCGGACGGTACACAACTTGGTTTTGGAAGATATGGCACCAAAAGTTGTAGAGCTGGTCGTCTTTCATATCGAGCCATTGAAGCAGCGCGTCGGGCTACAATTGGACAATTCCATCGTGCTATGAGCGGACAATTCCGAAGAAATGGTAAGATATGGGTCAGAGTTCTCGCAGATCTCCCTATTACCAGGAAACCTACAGGAGTGAGAATGGGAAGAGGAAAAGGAAATCCTACGGGTTGGATTGCTCGTGTGTCCACGGGACAAATCCCATTTGAAATGGATGGTGTGAGTTTGTCAAATGCTCGACAAGCCGCTACATTAGCGGCGCATAAACCATGTTCGTCAACCAAGTTTGTTCAGTGGTCGTAACGTAATTGGTTAGTGGGGAAAACCGGGCCGGGACTCCTAATAATTAGGCGAAGTGTTTGTTGTGTTTGTTCCTCTAAAATGGGTTCATGTTGAAGGATCCCATTCTCCAAAGTGTGAACTATATATATATAAATAAGAAGTCAGTCACGAAAATGAAAGATAGCATTATATCATTCTATATTCAGATTTCTTAGGCTAAAACGAAAATGAAGCATAATTTAGAGATTCCATTTTTGAGTGAAAAGGAAGGAAAATTCCACACATAATAAATATAAAAAATATATAATAATATATAAAAAAATATTTATATATATTTATAAATATATATATATATATATTTTATGAAACCTATTATATATAGTTAATAATAACTTTATAATAATAAATATATAATAATAAATATATTATTATAGTGCACACTTTGGAGAATTCCACTCAAAGGAAAATGAAAGATAGCATTCAATGAGACCAAAATAAAGACGTTCTCACTTAGGGATCAGTCAAGAATATATTATATAATTTCTTTTCTGGTCAAAAAATGTTGGGAGAAAGTCAAAGTCGTTAAAAATTGGAATTTCCACACATTTCAAAAACGAAAAACGAATGAAAAAACACAAAGAAAGTGCTATATTGATTATCATATATATATATCTTAGTTCAATTTGAGAAAGCATTCTGACCAAAGTCAAGAGAATGAAAGTCAAAGTCGTTCAAAATTCAACAAGCGAAGGAGAATTCCACACATATCAAACTAAAGAAAGAAAGAAGGACTGACTTATATATATATTTATGTTAGTTCACACTTTTGATAATGAAACTAAAACGCTCTGAAAGATAGCATTCTTATAGTCTAGTTAACATTTCACATTTCACATTTTTGAGGCGCTCTGAAAGATAGCATATATTATATAAATTTATGTATAAACTAGTGAAGATATTGAATTATCTTTTTAAATTTAGGGATTCTTCAACTGACTCCTAACTTCAGTGGAAAGACACTAAGGGAGAGGGATATACTCCTTGATTTTTTGAATCGCCGAAATTGTACGACGAACCTTCTTGTTCCAGGCGTACGACCTGGAAACTATAAGGTTTGAATCTTCCGGCCCGGTTTGGAAAGTTATAGTAGTCAGAATAATAAAGAGAAGAGCTAAGATTCAGGAAAGGATGACCTTAGGTTAGGGTATTAGTTCCATTTGTGAAATGGGAGTCGTTTTCTTTCTCCCCGGCCCCCGGCCTCGTCGTGATTGCCTTCCTTTAGCCGCCCAGCAGAACAAGCGCCCCTTCGGATCATCAGTTCAATGTCGAATGATGAGGAAAGAAAGGCCGGGAAGGGAAGTCTGTCTGTCTTTATGGGATAAAGGAGTCACAGTCTTTATTTATCTTGGGGGTGGGGGCTATGTATGTAGAAAGGGATCAGTCTCTATCCATCCATCCGGAGACTAACGTAGGCTACCAAGTCAGTCAATTCAGGTAGTGCATAAATAACAATGACGCAAGCCAACAAGCTCAAACATGAACAGTTGGTTGGTGAGCTAGCTGCATTTCTTGTGAGTCGACCCGCGCACGGGCAGGCAGCGGAGGTCAGATCGACGCGAGGGCCACATACGTACATCAGCTGCGTGTGTATGGTGCTGTTAGCAGGTGGGGGCAGCATAGTTCTTCCTAGTCTCTGTTAGCAGCGAGCCTACTGAGTTCCCGGGGTCGGGCTGAGGCAGCCCGCGGGGCCTGCATGGCGCAGCAGCCTCAGCCCAACCCCAAGGTGGGAACTCATAGGAGCCGGTCACTGAGGTTGGTAAACTCAGGGTGCCTACCGTACTTCTTCTTCATCCACGGACAGAGGACGGAATTCTTTCTTTCGGGAGGAGGGGGGGCACCTGACATTTACCAGGGGGGCGGGCCAACCAACGAAGAGCTGGCTTACGGAGCGGAGCTTACTCATCAAGGGTTCATGCACCGCACCGGCATCACGTAGGATTTCCTTCAACAAGAAAGGATTGCTGCTGTGAGTGATCACGCACGATAGAGAATGATGGATCAGCGGACCGATTGATTGACCGAGATGTGATGCTCACTAATCGACCATGACCGACCATGAGCAGATGCGGGTTGGATACGTAGTTCGAGTCGCCGCTGTGAACTACCAGTGAAAACATTTTCTAACCGTTCGTTGTCCCCCATTAAGAAGAAAGGGGCAGAGAAGCCCACAAAGCGGTAAAGCAAATCCATTGCTTGCCATTAACGATTCCTAACCACGTTCATTTGTTGTATGATCAATAGGGAAGGGGGGAGTCCATTCTAGTGCGAGCCTCTCTGTCCACAAGGGCAACGCACGGCGGAGACAAATGCCCCTTTCGTGATCGACGCGCATTCCTGGTAAACATAATGGCAATGCATTGGACCGCTTCTCAATCTTTCTAGCTGAGTATCCCGCTTGGGAAAGGAATCTGGACCGAATCTATGTCTGTGCGTGCACGGAACGAGAGGCTCTCGTTCGAGCGCATGTTCGACCCCGTTTCAAGAGGATTCCCCTCTTCGTTGAAAGTGGAAGGATCCCATTCTAAAAATGTTGGGAGAACTCAAATCTGACCGAGGATTTTCTTTTCTGGTCAAAAAATGTTGGGAGAAAGTCAAAGTCGTTAAAAATTGGAATTTCCACACATTTCAAAAACGAAAAACGAATGAAAAAACACAAAGAAAGTGCTATATTGATTATCATATATATATAATAATCTTAATTATATATATATATATATATATAATTATATAATTATATATATATATATAATTAATTATATATATAATTATATATAATTATATATTTATATATATCTAATTATAATTTATTATAATTATATAAAATTATTTTTTTATAAATATATATATATATATTAGTTCACATTTATGAAGAATTCTGACCTAAAGCTTAAAGAGAGTTCAACTCAAAGGCGCTGCAAGCGAAGGAGAATTCCACACATATAAAAAAAAAAAAGAAAAGAAACTATAGAAGACTTTCTTTCTTCATAGTTTATTTAACCATTTAGTGATTTGAATCTTTGGAGAATGAAACTCAAAGCCGCCTTGATGTCTTGAAAGATAGCATTATATCATTCTATATTCAGATTTCTTAGGCTAAAACGAAAATGAAGCATAATTTAGAGATTCCATTTTTGAGTGAAAAATATTATATATATATATATATATTATTATATTATAATAATAAATTATTATAATAAAATATATTAGATATATATAATTAATAATAATAATATCTATTATATATATATATATATATATATATATATATATATATATTATATTATATTAAAATTATTATTATTATATATATAATAATATTGATATATTAATAATAATAATAAATAAAAAGGGAAGATTCCACAATTTCACTATCCCTTAGTCTTCTTCAACTTCAAGGCCTTGCTCCCCTGATTATTATCCTCAAGCCGGCTAACCCACGCAACTAGCCCCATTATTGGGATGCTCAAGCTCCATATCATATTGGTTGTGTTCTACCAACGAGGAGCCAGGAGCCTCAAGAAAGCACTGAGAAAGCCGTATAGGTTCGTATATATACTGTGGTGCTATATGATCTTTAGCTATAGGTCTCGTATAGTGTGCTTGCTATTAGATATATTGATAAAATTCTTATATTTATTTATCTTTCATTAGCTATAGGTCTCGTTAAGATGAGGTGGTAACGGTCGATTGATGTTCATATTTGAGTATTAGCTGACTTCAGCTCACATCAAGGTGACAGGATTCGAACCTATGGCCCTCTGTACCCAAAACAGATGCGCTGACCAGACTGCGCTACACCTCGTCTCACCCCCCCGGAGTCAGACCACCCGATCGATGAACACTCGAACCGAACTCGCCCAGCCAAAAAAGGTGAGCGCCTCGCGCGAGACTCGCTTAAACAACCTGACGCTTCACTCTGCGTAGGCTTAAGCAAGGCTTTCTTCCTGTCTTGAACGGTCGCCTACACTTGCACGCTTGCTGCGTAGCTCGCAGCTTTTTGGCCGGAAGGACGCGAGAACCAATCCGAGTAAGAAACCGCTTTTATCAAAGCCCTCATCCTCTAGTATGTCAAATCCGACTCGCTCCCGGCTACGTGTCCTTTGGACCCTTCGCCCGCTTAGAAGTGGATTCGAACCACTGACACAAGGATTTTCAGTCCTTTGCTCTAACCAGCTGAGCTACCTGAACCACTTTCCTAAACTTTTTTTTCTTCATCGAAGAGCGCCCTACCTTACCAAACAGTGGAGGAGCTTGCTCAAGAACCGAGAGCCGTCCAGTCCAGTCCCCGGCCGGCCCTCGTTCGGTCAGGTGTTCTTCGCTATAGACGCCACCAAGAAAAAGAAAGAGGCTCTCCGCTCCTAGTCACTAAGTAGTGCTATTCTGTCCTCCGGGGGACTCCACCAAGAGGTTCTTTCTCTCACGTAATTTCGCCCGCCCGTTCCACTTCCGTGCCGGAGGAAATGGGATTCGAACCCATGATACAATCTTCTTGTATGTCGATTTAGCAAACCAATGCCTTAAGCCACTCAGCCATACCTCCAGGAAGACAAGAAGAGGGTTGAGGTGAAGGGCTATCTGATCCGATCAACTGCGGGCAAGGCGAATAGCAAGCGATAGAACAGGCTCGTGTACGAAAGGGACGCTACCAAGAACAAAAGAGAAAGAAGTGCATGAGAGGTGTGCAACCGCAAGCGTGTAGACATTTAAAGCAAACAAACAAGCGGTGCAATGGCTCACGTACACCAGGCTTGGATTGGACTAACCAAACCTGGCTTGTGTAGCTGGGTTGTCCTAACGGCCTACTGGTCATAACCATACTACCGTTGTCCGTGCGGCTTGTGTAGCCGGGTCTACAACCCTGGTTAGTCCAAGCCGTCCCTACATAAAGGACAGCGTCAAGGTCTATCGGACAGCTTGCTTCCATCCTGTGGAGTTCTTACACAGTGACATGGGTGTTCTTTCTCTTTCTTGCTTGTTGGGACGGACAAGGACTGACTTTATAACGGCGTTTACTAAGCTAACTAACGCTAACTAACACTACGCGTCCATGGCCTAACTTTAAGTTTGAAGCATCGATAGGCCCTTTTTTTTCTTTCACTAATTTAAGCAAACTAATGCTTTCTTCATTTAAGGCCATGCTTGACGGTTTGACCCTGGAACATAATATAAAGAGAATTCCACTAAAAGTAGTTCAAAATTGGAAATCTCTTTCAAGTCAAAGTAGTTCAAACTAGGTGAATTTCCACACATTTCAAAAACGAAAAACGAATGAAAAAACACAAAGAAAGTGCTATATTGATTATCATATATATATAATAATCTTAATCAGAGTTCAATTTGAGAAAGATAGCATTATATAAGATTTTTTTTATATAATGCTTTCAATTGAAAGATAGCATTTCTTAAATATTCAATAAAGACGTTCTCACTTTGAGTTGAGTTCTCACCGTGAAAGTTCCAAGCTTGGTACACTAACCGCTTCGTCTCGCGTCAGCGTCCAATGTCTTTCTTAAATGACGTTGACCTTGCAAGCAAGCAACGAAAACAACAACAAGCATTAAAGAGAACCAACATGAAAGGCGACATACATTGACTTTATTTCATACAAAACAGCAAGGCCTTGCGTTAGAACAGAAAGGTTCAAGTTGAGGCCCTAATTTATACGAGACGTAAGGACATACGACCATACTAGGCCCTTTCCTTTCTTTGTTGTGGCTCTATACTATACGCCAATCTTTCTTATGAGACTGATAGATAGAAAAGAAACTATTGATGACTCATTCCGTGATCTGCTTCTATATAATAATCTTGATTTATTGAAATTATGGTTTTCCCGCTTGTGTAGCCTGTGCGGAGCAAGCCGGAACTGGCACCCTTCATATTTCATCAAAGGGTTGGTTCTATTACGACCCGTTGGTCGTATGGTTATGAGGCCCTCTTCTCAACTAATGAGTAAACCAAGGGAGGGCCTTTGGTGATTATTCTGAAAAAGGGACGTAGAACCGCTTGATGCTCCAATCGAAAACAAATCCGTGGGGCCATGCCGGTACGACAGAATATGCGTTAGAAAGGTCAATCCCTCCCAGCGGGCCGAACTTATAAAAAGCAGCCCGCCCGCTTCCATAGAACAAGATCGTGGCAACGTAGACCTAAGTGGTCATATTGGATCCTGGGGAACCATCACAAGTACGGCCGGCCTATAACGAGAATGCCGTGTCGTCCAGCGGAGCCTAGAAGAAGGTGACTCGCTTTTCTTCCGCAGCTGACATTCGACATTCCTGTCTTTCAATAGAAAGAGAAAGGCCTTCAATGATTCAATATCAGAGATCGGTCGGTTTACTAATCAATGAACCAACCCCCGAACCGAAACCACCGACTTTCTTTTCTGAATATAATTTTCAACAAAAAGTCAGCCGTTTGACCAACGCCGATAGAATTATCAATCTTTGTCAACGCGGCAAGGATATAATATATGTCGCGAATCTAAGGTTTCTATGTTTCCACAATCGGATACCGCTTGGATGCGTTTGAAAGCCTCGAGATGAATTGACTCTTGCAGAAAAAAGATTGATAGTTGGGAAAGGTTTGAGAATCAGGTGGGATCCCTAACAAATGGTCCATTTATTGATGGGCGAACGACGGGGATTGAACCCGCGCGTGGTGGATTCACAATCCACTGCCTTGATCCACTTGGCTACATCCGCCCCTACCCCCGCACAGGTTTCAGTCTCTATCTATGATCAGATCCTTTCTGAACCCCCTATGACCGCTATCAAAGATCAGCTTTTTCCGATAGTTGCAAGTCTATGTGTTTTGGAATTAGGGGAAGCAAAGCTTCAACAAGCAAGTAGAAGCTTCCTGGCAAACAAAGAGGTTGGGCCTCACTTGACTTCATCTTTCATATACGGGCCGGGCGGGCAGTGAAGGCTCATTTAGTAGACTGCGAGCTACGCAGCAAGCGTGCAAGTGTAGGCGACCGTTCAAGACAGGAAGAAAGCCTTGCTTAAGCCTACGCAGAGTGAAGCGCCAACAAAGCGTAGCGATTACGTAGTTTTCTTTTTCAGCACCTTTGTAGAGGGGCCCGAGAGGAGCGGCTTTCAAGCACCAACCCAGCAAAACGAGGACTCTCTTTGGGACTAGCTTGTTCTCTCCTCATGCTTCGCCAGGCAGAATCTGGCTTAATGACTCGAAAGAAAGGGTTATGGAGTATCTAAAGGCGACCTTCTTCGCCAGTACTGAAAGACGAGTACAGATTGCTAAAGCAGACTTAAGGAGCCTTACCAGACTTGTGACAAAAGGAAAGGCCTACTTGACGAGTTGCCTTATGAGTCCGTAGGTGCCTTTAAGTCGAGTGGCGCGAAAGGACCCTTGACCTTAGTAGTGGAATCTTTTTTTTATCTAACGAGTGACCATCTCGTTGTTTGACTTGTTAGATAGTGGTTTTCTTATTTGAAGGGGACCAACTGGAACGGCTTTAGTACCCTGAGGTAGTTTAGTCCTTATTATGGATGAAAGGAAGAAGGCGCTCCCTTTCGGCGCTTTCAAGTCGAGTGTAGCGAAGGGGCGCCTCTTTCTCGAGCCCCGAGCGGAACGGCTTTCCTTATCGCCATAATGACTGCACTCAAAACTCGAACAACTGGCAACAGGAGAATCTCCTCTTAGCTTGATTCTTGCCGAGTCAAAGAAGGGAATCACTATAATCAGGCTTTTCTTTTCGTTTTATATGATTATTCGACTATTATATGATTATTGTTGCGGATGAGAAAGGAAAAAGAGAAAATTTCAACCGCTTTCATAATTTGATGAAACAGAACTTGGGAACTCTCTTAAGCCAGTTCAAGGAAGTGCCTTTTAGTCTTCCTGTTCGTCTCCATTAATGCTTCGCCAGTTATGAATGAAGGTAGAAAGAAAGAATGAGAATACTTGCCCCCCCACTAGTTTAAAGGGGCTAGGGGGGACAGAACGACTGCAGCTAATTTAGTGAATGGAGTTCCCTCTCCCCTCATGCTTCGCCCTGGAGAATCTGACTTAATGACTTGATATCAGGTTACTGGCCTTTTATGACTTGTCTTGTGGGTGAGCAAGCTACCTTGGCCTCCTTTAGCCAGTTCCAGTTAGTGGAAATAATTACGAATTCATAGTCCGACTAGCTGACAACCTTGCTTTGCGCATCGAGCTAAACGACTTAACCACTTGGCCAAATGAGTTATGGAGAACACCTGCCTATCTTTTGCAGACTTATCGGACTTAGGAAGATGATCTTCTTTGTAGCTCGTCTGCCTTAATGCTTCGCCCGGACTTAAGGACTAAAGACCTCCTTCCTGCCTTCTCTTCTTACAGTATACTAGGAACTTCTTTTTGACTTCAATATTCAACTAATTGAATCAAGGGATTAAGGAGCTTTCTTTCTTTCCTTCTTCCCTTGCTTCGCCAAGAGTAAGAAAGCACTCAAAACTCGAACAACTGGCAACAGGAGTATCTAAAGGCGACCTTCTTCGCCAGTTCATAAAGAGGACTAAAGACAGTTTAGACTGACCTAAGGTAAGGAGAATACCCCTCAATTGAACTTGTTTTTGCTCAAATTATGCCTCATTGAATGATCTTCAATATGATCCTTCCATACGGCAGATATAGTGGAGTTATCCTAAGATTTTTCCAATAGGGTCCTTCCATACGGCAGATATAATGGAGTTATCTTATCCTTTAAATCTTCAAAAGATTCACTATAACTATTGAAGAGGTTTCATGCTGCATGTTGAAATGTGTGATCTTCAAATTTTTGAAAGAAAGTATTCATTAGTTTATTTCACTTGCGGCTTTTAGTTGAATTATCCTAACATTTTGCCTAAAGATTCTTAGCCTTTTAAAGACTGAGCTTAAGAGTTAGCCTTCTGAGTCCGTTGGTTCTTTAAGTAAAGTTTAAGGAACCTCTCTTTATAGTGAATATTTCAAGGGTGAGGGCTGATACGCTTTTTTACTATAAGCCTTAAGGGGTGCCATTAGAAAGCACACGAGTGGTAAGCCTTCAAAAAATGGGCCTTTGGCACTCTGACAGGGGAGTGGAGCGAGTGGCTTTAAGACCTATACTTGATTGGGACTCTCCTTTTGTTCGGTTTTAGTCTTCCTTTAGTTTTTGACTATTGGCTTTAGTCTTCCCTTAGTCTGCCTATAAGAAGTTTCTGGCAGTTGGCTCTATGAGTCAAACCTTCTGTATGGCCTTTTTTATGTATCAATCTTCCATCTCTTCGGGTGAATAGTTTCATGTACATTCATTTTTATTAAATAAAAACTGCCATAGAGAACGTTTAGCATATACTGACTATTGCCCTTGTTGAAACAACTGCTATATGCCTTCTTGTTATGTAGCTCAATACCTGTCTTAATGATTGCGCTTACCGAGTCCGTAGGTTCTTTAAGGCAGCTTGAACTCCCCCCGAGGGAAGGGGAAAGGTTCCTCTTCTTAAAGCTATCGGTTTGGGACTTGCCTTTGCCTTTTTTACTTGTTGCTTTAGCTTCCTTTAGCTGCTTTAGTCTGGCTTTAGTCTTCCTTTAGTCTTTCCTATTATGGTAGTTAAAGAATCGGTCTATGAGTGAGACGTTCTGTATTCACTTTTTTATGTGCCCTAATACCTAAAAGTAGGGTTTCAAAATTGAATTTAGTGAAATAAAAACCTAAATTCTGAACGTTTAGTATTTAGTATATGTCGAAAATGGCCTTTTTTTATTTGAAAGGACTGTTATCTTCCTTATGGTTATGTAGCTCAATACGTGTCTTTATGATGTCGCTTAAGGAGCCCCTTCTACTTGGCTTTCTTCTTGGCGAGTCACCGAGTCAAAGAGCACTAAATGAATGCCTTACTTTTTGAAGGGAGGAAGGTTTAAGACAGGTTGAAGGAGGTGTGCCTTATACGGTGTCAGACTGGTTTAAGAAGGTGCTTTATGAATCCGTTATGAATCCGTTAGTTGCTTTAAGACTGACTTGACGGATGTAGTCAGACTGGTAATATATTTATATATTTATTTAAAGATATATATATATTTCAATCTTTATCTATCTTTCAATCCTTATATATATAGGGATGGGCTTGTCTCAAGAATCCGAGAGGTCTTTTTTAGGGGCTTAATCAAGAAAAGACCCTTGTCTCTAAATGCCGGTGAACCAGAAATTTTTTATGTTTTAGGCTCCTCAGTCCCGAAAAACGAGTACGACTAATGGCCCATACGCTGCTTCCCTTAGATCGCAGGACTTGTTTCCTTCTGGATCTACAATGGTCAGCTCACTGAACAGCAAGTACGCTTAAAGATAGCGCTCACTTTCACGGTCACAAGAAGGTGTTATGTTAGCTTTATCAAGGTGCCGACCTACGCACCACAGCTAGCACTTTGAAGGGTGAGCCTTCGCCTACTTTGACAAAAAAAAAGAAGCTCAAATGGATGAGAAAAGAAAGGGAACGAGAAGAACAAGAGAGTGCAGTGTGCAAGATACGGCTCAGCGGAACCGAGCTACGTTTATTAGGTGCAACTGTCTTAAAGAATGTCTTCCCGACTTTCAATTTAAGGACTCAAAAATTTTATAATAACTAAACGTCAGAGGTTGAATGCTTCATGCGGCTTTTAGTTGAGTTATCCTCAAATTGAGGTCAGAATATTCTCTTTCATTTTCGTTTCATTCTCCAAAGAATGACTTATATATAAAGGTTTCATATTTTGAATTATATAAATATATATAATAATACTATCTTTCATCAAGGCGTTTTTGAAATGTGTGGAATTCTCCTAAAATGTTAACTTATATATATATAAGAAATAAATTATAATCTTTCTTTCATTTTCGTGAAATTATCCATTTAATATATAATATATAAAGGTTTCATGCTTGAAATTGAAAGAAATGCTTATATATATATATATATATATATCTTTCAGAAAGCAAAATTGATAATTTCTTTATCTTTCTTTTCTTTCAGAGCGTTTTAGTTTCATTATACTAAGATTTGTGTTGAGTTTCATTCTCTTTAAGCTTTAGCCTTTTATT